GATAAGCTTATATTAACCCGTTCAAAATTTTAAATAAATATTAGATTAAATCAATATTAGATTTAAATATTAGACAATATTAGATTTAAATATTAGACAATATTAGATTTAAATATTAGATTATTTAATTATTTATTCATTAAATATAAATTTTTTTTATTTAAATTAACTTTTAGAGATAAATATTAAATTTGAATAAATTATCATATTGAATAAATTATCATAAAACTTTTGTATAAAATAAATTTTGTTCTAATTCTAATGTTCTAATTCTAATAAATAAATAAATTCTTTTTATTATTTAAAAATTTTTTATATATATATATTTTATATATATATAAAATAAAAATATTTAGAATAGAAATATTTTTAATTTTTAGTAAAAAATAAAAATTTGAATGAGAAGCCGTATGAAATGAAAATTTCATGTACGGTTTTGTAAAGTAACATTAAAGGTAACTTTTTTGTTAACTTTTTCACTACAACACCAAAAAAACCAAACTCTGCCTTGCGTAAAGTAGCAAGAGTAAGATTAACTTCTGGATTTGAAATCACAGCTTATATACCTGGTATTGGTCATAACTTACAAGAACATTCTGTAGTATTAGTAAGAGGAGGAAGAGTCAAAGATTTACCTGGTGTAAGATATCATATTGTTAGAGGAACTCTTGATGCTGTAGGAGTAAAAGATCGTCAACAAGGGCGTTCTAGTGCGTTGTATATTATTATTTTAATACTTGTATTATAAATTAATACCATGTTAATTGTTAAAACATGTAAATATAGCTAACTGTAAAATAGAAATATTGTAAAGGGACTAAAGCAGGCTAAAACAAATAAAATATTCAAATATCTAAGGTTTATTTATTAAATAGAAAAGTATTCCCTAACTTATTTTTAATAAAAAAATGGAATAACTTTAACTTTTTTAGAACAAGTTAAAGGAAAAAACAAAAACTAAAAAATTAACATAATTTTTTTTTATTTTTTTATTAAACCTAAAGATTTTACCGTAAAATTAATAAAATACAAGATTTTCTGAAAAAAGAAAACGGATACTCAATTTAAAATGAGTAAGTATTAAAAATTAAAAAAATATATATGTATATTTTTTTAATTTTTAATATCGAAAGCCGTATTCAATAAAAGTTGTACATACGGTTTGAAGGGAGATTTTTAATACTTTTAATTAATCTACCCTACAATATGGAGTAAAAAAGCCAAAATAAACTATTTAGTTTTTTAATTTTAATAAATTATTTAATTATTTTTTAATATTATGTCACGTCGCAGTACTATAGAAAAAAAAACGGGAAAATCCGATCCAATTTATCGTAATCGATTAGTAAATATGATGGTTAATCGAATTATTAAACATGGAAAAAAATCATTGGCTTACCGAATTCTTTATAAAGCAATGAAAAATATTAAACAAAAAACGAAAAAAAACCCACTATCAGTTTTACGTCAAGCTATACGTAGAGTAACTCCTAATGTAACAGTGAAAGCAAGACGTTTAGGTGGATCAACTTATCAAGTACCAATTGAAATAAAATCTGCACAAGGAAAAGCTCTTGCTATTCGTTGGTTATTAGGAGCATCTAGAAAGCGTTCAGGTCGAAATATGGCTTTTAAATTAAGTTATGAATTAATAGATGCTGCTAGAGACAATGGGGATGCAATACGCAAAAAAGAAGAAACTCATAGAATGGCTGAAGCTAATAGAGCTTTTGCTCATTTTCGTTGATTTTTTCTAAGAATAAAAAAAATGTATTTTTTTTTAAAATGAAAAAAAAAGAATATACATAACTTTTTTAAAAAGAATTAATATTTTGTAAATAAGTTATTAGTAAAAATTCTAGTAATTTTTACTAATAACTTATTTACAAAATATACAAATACTAGAATTTTTTTACATATCGAGAAAATTTTTATGGATTTAGAATTTGATCTTTCTTTTTTTTATGCAAGTACTATTTTGCCTGAATGCATTCTTATTTTTTCCTTAATAATTATTTTAATATTAGATTTAATTTTAGAAATAAAAAATAAATCTTTATTATTTTATATTTCTTTATTAAGTTTATCATTAAGTATTATTGTTTTACTTTTTCAATTACAAAAAGAATCCACTATTAGTTTTTCAGGTAATTTTCAAGATGATAACTTTAATAGAATATTTCAAATTTTTCTAGCTTTATGTTCAATATTATGTATTCCTTTATCTATCGATTTTATTGAATGTACAAAATTGTCAATAACGGAATTTCTTATTTTCATATTAACAGCAACTATAGGAGGAATGTTTTTATGTGGCGCTAACGATCTAATTACTATTTTTGTATCTCTAGAATGTTTAAGTTTATGTTCATATTTATTATCTGGTTATACTAAAAAAGACGTTCGATCTAACGAAGCTGTTATGAAATATTTACTTATAGGTGGAACAAGTTCATCTATTTTAATTTATGGTTTTTCTTGGTTATATGGCTTATCAGCAGGAGAGTTTCAACTTCAAAAAATAGCGAATGGACTTATAAATACAGAAATGTATAATTCTTCAGGAACTTTACTTGGACTTATATTTATTATTGCAGGAATTGGATTTAAACTTTCTTTAGTACCTTTTCATCAATGGACTCCCGATGTATATGAAGGAGTGTGATTCGTTTTCTATAAATAAAAAACATAATTTTTTATTGTGTTTATGATATTTATAAATATTTTATAGACATGCAAAATAAAAAAAATTATTATTTTCACTAAAAATAAAACATAACTTTTATTAAATAAAATTTTTTTAATAAATTTAAATTAAATCTAGAATAAAACAAAGTTAAAATAATAAAAAAAATAAGTTGATTATTAGGGGTAATTTGGAAAAAAATGGTATAAATAAAATAAATTAAAAATTTTAAGTATTTAAAAATATTATTCAGTAATCTTTTTTCCTTCAAGGATTATAAGTGTAGTATACATATCCATTTGAAAAAAAAGCCCTAAAATAAAAAATTCATGACTATTAAAACGAAAAAATTTAGATTTTTTTTATTCAATAACAAAAGTAATTGAAATTTTGAGATTAAAAAAAAGAACTAAAACAGGATTCCTCGTAAAGTTTAATTTTAATAAAATTATAATATTTAATTTTCAAAATTTTATATGCATACACGAGGAAAGTAATTTCAATTTAGACTATTACTTAGGAGCTGTGTGAAATAAAAATTTCATGCACAGTTTTGAATGAGAGAAAAGAATGAGTAATCTTCGTTTCGATTCTAACTCCCCTACACCAGTCGTTGCTTTTCTTTCAGTTGCTTCAAAAGTAGCAGGTTTAGCTTTATTAGCTCGTCTTTTGAATATTGTTTTTCCCTTTCTTTTTAACCAATGGCATTTTATTCTAGAAATATTAGCTATTTGCAGTATGATATTAGGTAATTCAGTAGCTATTACTCAAACAAGTATGAAACGTATGCTTGCCTATTCTTCAATAAGTCAAATTGGTTATTTAATGATTGGAATAATTATTGGGGATTTTAATGGATATACAAGTATGATAGTTTATTTACTATTTTATATATTTATGAATTTAGGAATTTTTGCTTGTATTATATTATTTGGATTACGTACAGGAACAGATAATATTCGAGATTATAGTGGATTAATTTTAAAAGATCCTTTATTAACATTTTCTCTTGCTTTATGTTTATTATCTTTAGGAGGTATCCCCCCATTATCTGGGTTTTTTGGAAAACTTTATTTATTTTGGTGCGCATGGAAAGATGGATTATATTTTCTAGTTTTTATAGGGCTTTTCACAAGTATTATTTCTATATATTATTATTTAAAAATAGTTAAATTATTAATTACTACAGAAAATAAAGAAATTACTTCTTATATACAAACATATACTGGATTTTCTTTTTCCATCTTTTACAAAAATTCAATTGAAATTAGTATAATTATTTGTGTAATTGCTTCTATGTTTTTAGGAATATTTATGAATCCCATTATTAATCTACTCCAAACTAATTTGAATTTAAATAGTTTCACACATATTTAATATATATATTTTTTTATTATTAAATATTTTTATTCTATTAGTAAAAATTTTAATTTGTTTTTTTACTTATGCTATACATATAGCATAAGTAAAAAAACAAATTAAAATTATATTTTTTATTTTTACTATTATATAATAATTATTATATAATAATTGATTAAATATAATAATTTTTTTCTAACAAGCCTTGATGGTGAAATGGTAGACACGTAAGACTCAAAATCTTATGCTTTAAAGCGTGGAGGTTCGAGTCCTCTTCAAGGCAGTATTTTTTTAATAATAAAAAAAATAATCTTATGTTATACTATTTATTTGATATCGATGATTTTATTAAACTAAAAAGAAAATAATATTTATTTTATTTAAAATATTTTTATTAATATTATTAATCTACTAATTATACTGATATAAAAAAGATATAAAAAATTATAAATAAAAATCAGATGATATTTTTTAGTATTGTAAACTAAACACTAATATAATAAACATATGGAAGTAAACATTCTTGCATTTATTGCTACTGCATTGTTCATTTTAATCCCTACAGCTTTTCTATTAATTCTTTATGTACAAACAGTTAGTCAGGGTAATTAATAATAATTTTTTTTTTTCAATTATTAAGAATCTTGGATTTATCAAATAATATTGTATTTTTATTTAAATATTTAGTTTTTTACAATATTAAAATTTAAGTTAAAAAAACTAAAAAAATTATATATAATTTTTTTAGTTTTTTTAATTTCATTTATTTATTTATTTATTATTATATGATTCATATAGAATTAGGGCCTAGCACTATAGTAGGAATAGGCCTTATTATAGTAGGTATACTTTTATATGCCCTTCGAATAAGGGAACTTAATGTATCTAGAGGTGTGATTTAGAATGTACTTAAATAAATTCTAAAATTTCAATTTATTTATTAATAATAATAAATAGAAAACTTGAAAAAAAAAATTTAATTTATCTAAAAAAAATCTATGGTTAAATTTTAACTTATTTTTCTAACATTCCGCAAACATATTTGAATTTTAAAATTAAAATGGAATTATAATTATATAAAAAATGAAAAAAAAAGGTCTGTTATATATTATTGTTATATATTATATAGAGCTTTTATTTAATTAATTTTTTATTTCTCTAGAAATAAAATAATTTAATCCACGAAATAATAAATGAACCTAAAGATATTATTAAAATATTTGTAACATTAATGTTACAAATATTTTTTTTAATTAACTAAGTACCAATAAAATAAACCTATTTTTTTAAATTATTTTAAATAGGTAAAAGACAATCCAAAAAGTTTATATTTAAAATTATTTTTTTACACTTACATACTTACTTGGATTTAGAGTATTTAAAATTTTAAATTTTTTTATTTTAATGCTTAAGCCATAAAGAAATTAACATATCATATATGGTTTTTAGAGAGGGGCATGTAATTAAAGAAAAACATTAACCTATCTCAATATTATGATTCTTTTTTTTCATCTATTGGCTTATTATGTGGGGGAATTCTTATTTTTCAAGGTTGGCGCTTAGATCCAATTCTTTTATTATCACAAATACTTTTAAGTGGAACAGCTATTTTTTTTATAGCGGAAAGTTTATATTTACGTAATAATAAGATTAATTTTACAATTTTTTCTAAAGAAAAAAATAATCCTTTTATTTTAAAAAAAAAAGATTTAAAAGAAAATACAACTTATAAAAAAATGAAATTAAGAAGAAAAATTTATAAAGGATGGGAAAAAATTGATTATACTTTTTTTATTTCTTATACAATTTAAATAGTATAATCTAATTAGTTTAATATTTTTTATTTTTAATATTAAAAATAAAAAATATTAAACTAATTCATTTTTCAATTGGATTTTTTAATTTACTTTATTTTATCCCTAATTTATTTTATCTCTAAACTAAAAGTAAAAAAAAATACAAAAATTATCCTTATAACACCAAAAATAATATTAATTACTATATATGTTTTTATGAATGTTAAATCTAAATTTCTATTTAGTTAATAAATATTTATTTATTTTTTATAATTTTTTTTAATTTCAATTTATATCTCTACTTTATAAATATATATATAGTAATTAATTATTATTTTTTTATAATAACACTTGCTTTTTTTTCTCATTTGATTTATTCTTAATATTAGGGTTGTCTATTAATAATAGATTTAAATAGAAAAGAAAGTAATAGGCTATATCAAAATATAGAGCAATACCTTTTTTATTTAAAATATGACATAATAGATAATCCAAATCTTTTTTATATTTTGTTTACAGTATTATTAAGGCGACACCCAGATTCGAACTGGGGATAGAGGATTTGCAGTCCTCTGCCTTACCACTTGGCCATATCGCCTTTTTTTCTAAATAAAAGTTTTGGTAAAAATTGTATAAGTTTTTTTTATTACTAGAATTTTTTAATTTATTAATAATAAATTATATTATTATAAAACTTAATTAATTTTTAATCAAGTATCTTTTTTTTTTTAGATTTTAAATAAAAAAATAAAAAAACATTTAACATGATGAAAAATTATAATAAAATAGAAAAGCTTAACAAAAATATTTTTTTTTATGCAATTAGATATAAAATAAAAATAATTAGATTTGTTATTATAAAACAAACTCTAACACTATTTTAAAGGAAGAAAAAACTACGGAAATTTTTGTACTCCCTGAATTTGGAAAAATACAATTTGAAGGATTTCATCGTTTTATTTATAAAGGTTTAATTGAAGAACTTAGTTATTTTCCTAAAATTAAAGATGCAGATCATGAATTTGAATTCCGATTATTAGATAAAGAATACAAATTAGCAGAACCTTTAATAAAAGAAAGAGATGCTGTATATCAATCAAATACATATTCCTCAGATTTATATGTACCAACTCAATTAGCTCAAAAAAGAAAAAGAAAAAAACAAAAACAAACTGTATTTATTGGAAGTATTCCTTTAATGAATTCTCAAGGTACTTTTGTAGTTAATGGTGTTGCAAGAGTAATTATTAATCAAATCTTAAGAAGTCCAGGTATTTACTATAATTCAGAGCTAGATCATAACGGGATTTCTATATATACAAGTACGATTATTTCCGATTGGGGAGGAAGATTAAAATTAGAAATTGATACCAAAACGAGAATTTGGGCTCGTATAAGTAAAAAACGAAAAGTTTCTATTTTAGTTTTATTACTAGCAATGGGTCTAACTATAAAACAGGTTTTGGACAGTGTTTGTTCTCCAAAAATTTTTTTAGACGTCCTAAAGAAAAAAAAAAAAAAAGAACAGCCTCAATCTACTGAGGATGCTATAGTAGAGCTTTATAAACAATTATATTGTATAGGCGGAGATATTGTATTTTCGGAATCTATACGTAAAGAATTACAAAAAAAATTTTTTCAGCAAAGATGTGAATTAGGAAAAATTGGTCGATTAAATTTGAATAAAAAACTTAATCTTAACGTACCTGAAAATGAATATTTTTTATTACCACAAGATATTTTAGCTGCTATAGATTATTTAATAAAAATAAAGTTTGGTATTGGTACACTTGATGATATAGACCATTTAAAAAACCGTCGTATTCGCTCCGTAGCAGATTTATTACAAGATCAATTAAAATTGGCATTAACACGTTTGGAAAATTCAGTACGACAAATTCTACGTGGAGCAACTAAGCGAAAACGTTTACCTAGTCCTAAAAGTTTAATTACTCCAACTCCATTAATTGCTACTTTTAAAGAATTTTTCGGATCACATCCTCTATCCCAATTTCTAGATCAAACAAATCCATTAACAGAAATAGTTCATAAACGAAGATTAAGCTCTTTAGGTCCTGGAGGATTAACACGACGAACAGCTAGCTTTCAAGTACGAGATATTCATTTTAGTCATTATGGACGTATTTGTCCTATTGAAACATCAGAAGGTATGAATGCCGGACTTATTGCATCATTAGCAATTCATGCAAAAGTAAATAATTGGGGATCTTTAGAAAGTCCTTTTTATAAAATATCTAAAATTTCCAAAGAAGAAAAAGTTATTTATTTATCTGCCGGAGAAGACGAATATTATCGAATAGCTACTGGAAATTGTTTGGCTTTAGATCAAGATACACAAAAAATACAAATAACTCCAGCTCGATATCGACAAGAATTTTTAGCTATTGCTTGGGAACAAATACATCTTCGAAGTATTTATCCTTTACAATATTTTTCTGTTGGCGCTTCTTTAATTCCTTTTTTAGAACATAATGATGCAAACCGTGCTTTAATGGGATCTAATATGCAACGTCAAGCGGTTCCACTTATAAAACTTGAAAAATGTATTGTAGGAACAGGTTTAGAAAGTCAAGCAGCTCTTGATTCTGGAAGTGTTCTTATTGCAAAACAAAGTGGAAAGATTCTATATACTGATGGTAAAAAAATAAATTTGATTGATATTAATAAAAAAAAAACAACTACATTTTTAACAATATATCAGCGCTCAAATAATAGTACTTGTATGCATCAAAAGATACAGGTTACTCGACAAAATTTTTTGAAAAAAGGACAAATTTTAGCAGATGGTGCGGCAACTTTAAAAGGAGAATTAGCTTTAGGAAAAAATATTTTAGTAGCATATATGCCATGGGAAGGATATAATTTTGAAGACGCAATACTTATTAGCGAACGTCTAATATATGAAGATATTTATACATCAATTCATATTGAAAGATATGAAATTAAATCTCGGACTACGAGTCAAGGCCCTGAAAAAATTACTAAAGAAATACCTCATTTAGAAAATAGTGTACTGCGTCATTTAGATAAAAATGGGCTTGTATTATTAGGATCATGGGTAGAAACAGGAGATGTTTTAGTAGGAAAATTAACACCTCAGGAAACAGAAGAATCATTACGTGCTCCAGAAGGAAAACTATTACAAGCTATATTTGGTATTCAAGTAGCTACTGCAAAAGAAACTTGCCTTAAAGTTCCTTCAGGCGGAAAAGGACGAGTTATTGATGTACGATGGATTTCTAAAAAAGAAAATTCTAGTAATTACGAAAAAATAATACATGTTTATATAGCACAAAAGCGAAAAATACAGGTAGGGGATAAAGTAGCTGGAAGACATGGTAATAAAGGTATTATTTCAAAAATTTTACCTAGACAAGATATGCCATATTTACAAGATGGCACACCAATTGATATGGTATTAAGTCCCTTAGGAGTACCTTCGCGAATGAATGTAGGACAAATTTTTGAATGCTTACTTGGTTTAGCAGGGCATTTCTTAAAAAAACATTATCGAATAACCCCTTTTGATGAAAGATATGAACGAGAAGCTTCGAGAAAATTAGTTTTTTCAGAACTTTATGAAGCAAGTACGAAAACAGGAAACCCTTGGTTATTTGAAACTGAAAATCCTGGAAAAAGTCGTTTAATAGATGGAAGAACTGGAGAAATATTTCAACAGTCTGTTACAGTAGGAAAAGCTTATATGCTAAAATTGATTCATCAAGTTGACGATAAAATTCACGCACGCTCTAGTGGACCTTATGCACTTGTTACTCAACAACCTCTTAGAGGAAGATCCAGACGTGGGGGACAAAGAGTAGGAGAAATGGAAGTCTGGGCTTTAGAAGGATTTGGTGTTGCTTATATTTTACAAGAAATGCTTACTATTAAATCTGATCATATACATGCTCGCTATGAAGTACTTGGTGCTATTATTACGGGAGAGCCAATACCTAAACCTAGCACTGCTCCAGAATCCTTTCGATTACTTGTTCGAGAATTACGGTCTTTATCATTAGAATTGGATCATTCCGTTATATTTGAAAAAAACTTAAATATAAATTTTAAAGACGTTTAATAGAAAAAATAAATTTAAATTTTATGATTCATCGAGAAAAATATCAACATCTTCGAATTCGATTAGCTTCTTCTGAACAAATACGCAGTTGGGCTGAAAGAATTTTACCTAATGGAGAACTTGTCGGGCAAGTAACAAAACCATATACTTTACATTATAAAACACATAAACCTGAAAAAGATGGATTATTTTGTGAACGTATTTTTGGTCCTATTAAAAGTGGACTTTGCGCCTGTGGGAAATATCAAACAATTGAGAAATATCCAAAATTTTGTGAACAATGTGGCGTTGAATTTATTGAATCACGTGTTCGTAGATATCGAATGGGCTACATTAAATTAGCTTGTTCCGTAACACATGTATGGTATTTAAAGCGCTTACCTAGTTATATTGCAAATCTTTTAGCTAAACCTCTTAAAGAATTAGAAAGTCTAGTATATTGCGATGTGTGACTTGTTTATTAAACTTAATTATACAGATTTAATTAAAACTGTTATCCTATTTTATTTATTATAAGGATATTGCTAGTTTTGATATGTTTCTTAAAAAAAGTAACATAAAACTCAAAAAAAAATTTAAAGTACTTGATCTAGGGTTTCTATTTACATATATATATAAATATATAAATATTTATTATTTTTATCTATTTTATATAAATATTTTTCTTCGTTATTTAGAGATTTCGTAAAAAAATAAAATTTAGTAAAAAAAATTATTACTATATTTATTTATAATGGATATTGCAGTTCATTCATCGTATATATACGCTAAATAATATTATACCCATCGAAATAGAACGAAAACCTAAAGGATCATCAAAATAGATATATATAAACAAGATAATTTCTTATTAATCTTAAAAACATTGGAGGTATTTTTGTAAAAAAATATATCATTTAAAGAAAGTAAGATTACTCAAAAATAAAAATTTAATTAAAAATTATAATAGAACTTGAGTAATAAGTAGTAATAAATTAATAATAAATTATTAATTTTATATAAATTTTATATAAAAAATAAAATTTACATATAAAAAGGGTATAAATATCTATATATTATTATTAATATATTAAAACAAATGAATATATATAGGATTTATATTTCTATTATAATAACATTAGAAATTCTATTATTATTAAAATTAAAATAAATTTAATGCTATTTGAGCCGGATGAAAAAAAATTTTCATGTCCGATTCTTAGGGGGGGAATTAGAAGAAAGAAAAAAACCTATCCCAATCTTTTTCTTGCTAGACCCATTTTAAAAAAACCTACTTTATTAAAATTACGAGGTTTATTTAAATATGAAGATCAATCTTGGAGAGAAATATTTCCTCGTTTTTTTTCTTCACGTGGATTTGAAGCATTTCAGATTAGAGAAATAGCTACTGGGGGCGATGCTATTAAAAAACAATTAAGTAATATAGATCTCCAAGTAGTTATAGATTATGCTTATTTAGAATGGAAAGAATTAGTCGAACAAAAGTCTACAGGAAATGAATGGGAAGATCGAAAAATTCAAAGAAGAAAAGATCTTTTAGTGAGACGAATAAAATTAGCAAAACAATTCCTTCAAACGGATATAAAACCAGAGTGGATGGTTTTATCTTTTTTACCAGTTCTTCCACCTGAATTACGGCCTATGGTTGAATTAGGCGAAGGCGAATTAATTACTTCTGATCTAAATGAACTATATCGAAGAGTTATTTATCGAAATAATACTCTCATTGATTTTTCGGCTAGAAGCGGCTCTACACCAGGAGGTTTAGTTGTTTGCCAAACCAGATTAGTACAAGAAGCTGTAGATGCACTTATTGATAATGGTATTCGTGGACAACCTATGAAAGATAGTCATAATAGACCTTATAAATCTTTTTCCGACGTTATTGAAGGAAAAGAAGGACGCTTTCGTGAAAATTTACTCGGAAAACGAGTTGATTATTCAGGACGATCTGTTATTATAGTTGGTCCGTCTCTTCCATTACATCAATGTGGATTACCACGAGAAATGGCAATAGAATTATTTCAAGCTTTTGTTATTCGAGGTTTAATTGGACAACATCTTGCTCCTAATCTAAGAGCAGCTAAAAGTATGATTCAAAATAAAGAGTCTATTATATGGAAAGTACTTCAAGAAATTATGCAAGGACATCCTATCTTATTAAATCGAGCACCTACTTTACATAGATTAGGCATACAAGCATTTCAACCTATTTTAATAAAAGGTCGCGCTATTCGTTTACATCCATTAGTCTGCGGGGGTTTTAATGCAGATTTCGACGGAGATCAAATGGCTGTTCATATACCATTATCTCTAGAAGCTCAGGCTGAAGCACGATTACTTATGTTTTCTCACACAAACCTTTTGTCTCCTGCCACAGGAGATCCTGTTTCTGTACCAAGTCAAGACATGCTTCTCGGACTTTATATATTAACAATTGAAAATTATCAAGGTATTTATGGCAACAAAAATCATCCTTATAAAAATAATAATAAAGTTATTGTAAATAAAACACCTTATTTTTATAGTTATGATGATGTAATAAAAGCTCAAAAACAACAAAAAATTAAATTACACAGTCCTTTATGGCTTCGATGGGAAACAGAATTACGAATAATTACATCAATAAATCGTGAAAAGCCTATTGAAATTCAATATAATTCTTCTGGTATTTTTTCTAAAATCTATGAACATTACCAACTTAAAAAAAATAAAAAAGAACAAATTATTAATTTTTATATTTGTACAACCGTTGGTCGTGTTATATTTAATCAACAAATAGAAGAAGCTATTCAAGGTACTTTAAAAGCTTCGCAGTTTCGAGATAAATCTTTACCAGCAATAATTATATAATATTCATTTTTTTCTACAAATAGAAATTTGAAAAAAAGTCAGATAAATGGCTTGAATCTATTGGTATATCCTGTTTATGACAATAAAGAGGTTTTTTATTATGGCAGAACCAGCCAAAATGCTCTTCTATAATAAAGTGATGGATAGAACAGCCATAAAACAGTTTATCAGCAGATTAATTTCTCACTTTGGTATTACATATACAACACATATTCTAGATCAACTTAAAAATCTAGGCTTTAAACAAGCCACTCAAGCCGCGATTTCGTTAGGAATTGATGATCTTTTAACAGCACCTTCAAAAAGTTGGTTGATCCAAGATGCGGAACAACAAGGTTATACTTCTGAAAAAAATTATCGTTATGGAAACGTTCATGCAGTAGAAAAATTGCGCCAATTGATTGAAACATGGTATGCAACAAGTGAATATTTAAAACAAGAAATGAATCCTAATTTTCGAATGACAGATCCATTAAATCCAGTCCATATGATGTCTTTTTCCGGAGCTCGAGGAAGTACATCACAAGTTCATCAGTTAGTAGGTATGCGAGGTTTAATGTCAGACCCTCAAGGTCAAATTATTGATTTACCCATTCAAAGTAATTTTCGTGAAGGATTATCATTAACAGAATATATTATTTCTTGCTATGGCGCTCGTAAAGGAGTTGTTGATACGGCAGTACGAACATCAGATGCTGGATATCTTACACGTAGATTAGTTGAAGTAGTTCAGCATATTGTAGTGCGAAAAGTTGATTGTGGCACTTTTCAAGGTATTTTTGTAACTCCTTGGCGCGATACTTATAAAAAAAATAATAATCAACAAAAATTAATTGGTCGTATATTAGCAGAAAATATATATATAAATCAAAGATGTATTGCTATTCGTAATCAAGATATTACAAATGATCTGGCTCTTTTGTTAATATCTATTAAAAAAAAATCAATTTTTATACGTTCTCCTTTAACTTGTAAAAGTATGTTATGGATTTGTCAATTATGCTACGGATGGAGTCTTACTCACGGTAATTTAATAGAATTAGGCGAAGCTGTAGGTATTATTGCGGGACAATCAATTGGAGAACCAGGTACTCAGTTAACATTAAGAACATTTCATACTGGTGGAGTTTTTACAGGTGATATTGCGGAGCATGTACGAACACCATTTAATGGAATTATTCAATTTGATAGAAATTCAGTTTATCCTACACGTACTCGTCACGGTCATCCTGCGTGGATATGTAATAATAATTTATCTGTTATTATTAAAAGTAAAAAAAAATTACATAATTTGATTATTCCATCACAAAGTATGCTTTTAGTTCAAAGTAATCAATATGTAGAATCAAAACAAGTTATTGCAGAAATTCGTGCTAAAATATCTCCTTTTAAAGAAAAAGTTCAAAAACATATTTATTCAAATTTATCTGGAGAAATGCATTGGAGTACCAAAGTTCAACATGCATCTGAATATATACATAGTAATGTTCATCTCTTATGTATGACGGGCCATATCTGGATATTAGCAGGGCATTTTGAAAAATTTAATGAATCTTTTTTTATATTCTATCGCAATCAAGATAAATTAGATAAGAAACTTCCGATTGCAAATAAAATTTTGAGTTATTATAAAAATAAAAAAAAAAATTTAGATTACTTTTGGAATTTGATTTATTCTAGTATTATTTTATATAGTTATAAATTTTTGAGAAGTAGAAAGAAAAAAAAAAACCTTTTTTTTTTGAATAAAAAAAAAAATAAATATGAAAAAAAGCCTATATTTCAATTTATTCTCAAAATACCAAAAAACGGCATCTTAAAAAAAAATGATATTTTTGCTATTTTTAATGATCCTAAATATAGAATAAAAAATTCAGGAATTATAAAATATGGTACTATCAGAGTGGATTTTATTAATAAAAAAGAAGATTTTTTTGCAGAGTCAAAAAATACGAATACTAGATCAAGATATAAAATAATAAAAGAAGGTAATTTTTTCTTTCTTCCTGAAGAAGTATATAATTTAGATCAATCTCTTTTTTCTTCTATTTTGATAAAAAATAATAGTTTCATTAAAGCAGGCACAAAAATAACTTCCACTATTATTAGTAAAGTCACAGGCTTTGTCAAAATAAGAAAAAAAACGAATAACTTTGAAATAAAAATACTACCTGGAAGTATATATTATCCTAAAGAAAAGCAAAAAAACTTTAAACAAAATGGTATTTTAATACCGCCTGGAGAAAAAATTTTTGAACAATTTCGAGCTAAAAATTGGATTTATCTTGAATGGATTGTACTTTCCAAAGAAAATTCTTTTTTTTTTATTAGACCAACAATAGAATATAAAATAACATCTAATGAGAATTCTTTAAATTTACCAATACCTTTTTTTCTAGATTTCTTAAAAGAACAACAAACAGTTAAAATTAAAACTGTTAAATATATTTTTTACAAAGATGGTGAAGAAGTTGAAATTCTTAATAATACTGAGATTCAACTAATTCAAAGCTGTTTAATATTAAATTGGGAAACAAAAATATTTATAAAAGAAGCTCATATTTCTTTTGTAAAAATACGTATTAATAAAATTGTTAGATTCTTTTTTCAAATAAATTTAATAAAATATTTTAGTTTTAATCATAAAGAAAAAGAAAATCATATTATTATTAACTATTTTTTTGATAAAAAAAAATATATTATTAATAAAAATTTTAGTAAAAAAAAATTATTGTTCAATAAAACTTGGGGTATTATTCGTACTCCCTCGAAAAAAAACCAAGAAGAAGGCTCTTTTCTTATTTTATCTCCGTCAAATTTATTTCAAACTAGTTTAGTCGAGAAAATAGAAGAAGATATAAAAGTAGAAAATAATATAGAAAAAAATTTAATTTATGAATCAAAAAAAATAATTAAAGATTTTAATATAAAAAAAAAAAAAAGTTTTATGAAACAAAATTTTATAGAATTTTTAGGGTTTTTAGGCCATTTACAAAATATTACAAAATTTATTCAACCTTTTTCTCATATAAAATTTAATAATGAATTAACGCCAATTCACTTTTCAATTATTGATCATTTTGAAAAAAAAATTAAAATAACTGCATGGTACTTTTTGGATGAAAATAAAAAAACTCATAAATTTGTTTTAACTAAAAATAATATTTTTAATTTATTAATTTGGTCTTTTTCTTCATTTTTTTTAAAAAAAAATAAAACTCAATTAGTTAATCTTGGAAATTTTCTTTGCGATGGCTTTTCTATATCTAAATATCAGCATTTTTCTGAATCTGGTCAAATTATAGCTATTTATGAAGATCTTTCTTCCGTAATTAGATTAGCTAAGCCATATTTAACCACTGGTAAAGCTACAATTCATAATCATTATGGTGAAATTGTTAAAGAAGGAGATACATTAATAACTTTAGTATATGAAAGATTAAAGTCGGGAGATATTATTCAAGGACTTCCTAAAGTTGAGCAGCTATTAGAAGCTCGTCCAATAAATTCAGTTTTTATTAATTTGGAAAAAGGTTTTGAAGATTGGAATAAAGACATGACAAATTTTTTTGGAAGTCTATGGGGTTATTTTTTGAGTTCCCGAATTAGTATGGAACAGAGTCAATTAAATTTAGTTGATCAAATTCAAAAAGTTTACCGATCACAAGGAGTACAAATATCGGATAAACATATAGAAGTTATTGTACGTCAAATGACTTCTAAAGTTGTTACTTTAGAAGATGGAATGATTAATGGTTTTTTACCTGGAGAATTAATTGAATTTACAAGAATAAAAAGAATGAATCGTGCTTTGGAAGAAATTATTCCTTATAAACCTGTATTGTTGGGTATAACAAAAGCCTCTCTTAATACTCAAAGTTTTATATCAGAAGCTAGTTTTCAAGAAACTACACGCGTGTTGGCAAAAGCAGCTTTGCGGGGTCGGATTGATTGGTTAAAAGGTTTGAAAGAAAATGTTATTCTTGGTGGAATAGTTCCTGCGGGTACTGGCTGTCAAGAAGTTATTTGGCAAATAATTTTGGAAAAACAAAAAAATATTTTATTAAAAAAAAAAAATAAAAAATTATTTGATAATAAAGTAAAAGATATTTTTTTATATAAAAAATTTTCTATTTTTTTTACTTCAGATCAAATTCATAAAAAATTAAAGCAGTAATTTTTTGAAATAAGTAGCAATAAATAAATTCAATTAAATTATTTAAAATTTTTTAGCTAAGTTACTAAATGAACAAATGAATATCCATTTACGAAAAAATTTAAAAAATGTATTGATTTTAGTCTAAATAGAAAAAGAAATTAGACTTTTTTATAAAAAAAAATGAAACAAAAATCTTGGAATATTAATTTAGAAGAAATGATGGAAGCAGGAGTACATTTTGGTCATCAAGCTCGAAAATGGAATCCTAAAATGGCTTCTTATATTTTTACAGAACGAAAAGGTATTCATATTTTAAACCTTACTCAAACAGCTCGTTTTTTATCAGAAGCTTGCGATTTAGTAGCTAATGCCTCAAGTAAAGGCAAACAGTTTTTAATTGTAGGTACAAAATATCAAGCAGCTGATTTAGTAGCATCAGCTTCTATAAAAGCTCGATGTCATTACGTAAATCAAAAGTGGCTTGGCGGTATGTTAACTAATTGGTCGACTATAGAAAAGCGTCTTCAAAGATTTAAAGATTTAGAAAATAAAGAAAAAACAGGAGTATTTAATCAACTTCCAAAAAAAGAAGCGGCAAATTTAAAAAGACAATTAACTCAACTTCAAAAATATTTAAATGGAATTAAATATATGACAAGTTTACCAGATATTGTAATAATAATAGACCAACAAAAAGAAATCACCGCTATTCAAGAATGTAGAACTTTAGGTATTCCAACAATTTGTTTAGTTGATACAGATTGTGATCCAGATCTTACAGATATACCAATTCCAGCAAATGATGATGCTCGAGCATCTATTCGATGGATTTTAAATAAATTAAAATTAGCTATTATTGCAGGTCGTTGTAATCCCACAACAATCGAATAATTATTTTAGCAAAAGACAATTTTTTATTTTATTATTCATTACTATTTTAAAACTTAAAAATATATTACAATAAAAATAAATATTTTATTGTAATAAATATGTTATAACATAATAAAAAGGTTTAGAACAATAAGACATTTAAATACTAGAATTATTTATAAAATTCATTTCTATTTTTCATAGTTAATCTTTAGAAGGGGTAATATGCATACTGCACAATTTTCCATTAGCACACTTAATAATTTATATGAAATATCTGGTGTGGAAGTAGGTCAACACTTCTATTGGCAAATAGGCAGTTTTCAAGTTCACGCACAAGTACTTATAACTTCCTGGATTGTTATTTCTATTTTATTAAGTTTAGCTATTTTCGCAACGCGCGATTTACAAACTATTCCAACCAGTGGTCAAAATTTTGTCGAATATGTTTTAGAATTTATTCGAGATTTGACTAGAACTCAAATAGGAGAAGAAGAATATCGACCTTGGGTACCTTTTATAGGAACTATGTTTTTATTTATTTTTGTTTCAAATTGGTCAGGCGCGCTTCTTCCTTGGAGAGTTTTTGAACTACCTCATGGAGAATTAGCTGCCCCTACAAATGATATTAATACAACTGTTGCGTTAGCTCTATTAACCTCAGTAGCTTATTTTTACGCAGGTCTTCATAAAAAAGGTTTAAATTATTTTGGTAAATATATTCAACCAACTCCAGTACTTTTACCAATAAATATTTTAGAAGATTTTACAAAACCTTTATCGCTAAGTTTTCGACTTTTTGGAAATATATTAGCTGATGAATTAGTAGTTGCTGTTCTTATTTCTTTAGTACCTTTGGTTATTCCTATACCTATGATGTTTTTAGGATTATTTACAAGTGCTATTCAAGCTTTAATATTTGCAACCTTAGCTGCAGCTTATATAGGGGAATCATTAGAAGATCATCATTAAATTCCAGAAAATCAAAATAATAAGTACCCATGTAGATATATTAGAAATGCTTTTAAAGCATAATTAGCTTTAAATAAAGAAAATAGCTTAATTGACTTTAGATTTAAATTTTACATTATAAATTTGATAAGAAATTTTATGAGGTATAATAATAAAAAGAAATTTAATAATTAAGGAAATTTATTTTATATTTTAACTAAAAAATATTTTTTAATTATTATTCTATTTCATTCAATAAAATTTAAATTTTTAAATAAGAAAAAATTTTAAACGATCAAAACAAAAACTTTAATTTATTTTTTTTAGTGATACTATCACTTTATTAAGAGACATCTTGAGTTAGTGACTGCTTAACTTAATTTCTTTTTAATAAAAATATAAGTAAGCAATAGAGAATAGGTTTTTTTATATGAACCTTTTCTTAATTTTGGTTAGAGGATATTTATAATGAACCCCTTAATTTCTGCTGCGTCTGTTATTGCTGCTGGATTAGCTGTAGGTTTAGCTTCCATTGGACCTGGGATTGGTCAAGGTACTGCTGCTGGTCAAGCAGTAGAAGGTATTGCTAGACAACCAGAAGCAGAAGGTAAAATTCGAGGCACATTGTTATTAAGCTTAGCTTTTATGGAAGCTTTAACTATTTATGGTTTAGTTGTAGCTTTGGCACTTTTATTTGCAAATCCTTTCGTTTAAATTAAATTGTCTTGAAATTTTTATACTTTTTTATTTAAATAGGTTTTTTTTAAGAACTAAAATGGTTAATCATTTTAGTTCTTAAAAAAAACCCTATTTAATATTTAATTTAATATTTAAATTAAAAAAAATTTATATTTATTTTTTGGATTTTGGAAAAAAAAGTTTTATAATTTTTGTTTTTATGTAAAGCAAATAAACTATTTTTCAATTATATTGCTAATTAGACTTAAAACTATATAAATTAGTCTCTGTCTATAACTAAAAATTCAAGTTATTTTGAGTAAAAAACTCTATAGAACTTAGATAACCTATTAATGGGAGAGAGAATATGCAAAATATTATTAATTTAGTTATTTCTTCAGGTTATTGGCCTATTGCCGGTAATTTTGGTCTAAATACAAATCTTTTAGAAACAAATTTAATTAATTTAAGTGTAGTACTTGGTTTATTAGTTTACTTTGGAAAGGGAGTGTGTGCGGGTTAATTATTTGAATAAAACTGCTGGAATAATCCAGTTACACTTCAAAATAAAAAAAGTGTATAATTCCGACGAATTACTTCTAAACAAAATTTAGAACAACTATAGCATTTCGTAAAATTAGTAATTTTTTATTTCTTACTATTACTCTATTCGGAAATATTAAGAAAATGGTTAAAGCTAAAATGCTTAAAGTCTAAGCGTCATTGGGGTTTTTCTTTCCCCTCAATATTTTATATATAAAAAATATAAAAACATATTTAGAGATTAATTTGATATATAACACTCATATTAAACTAATTAAACTAATTATTGAATTTAATTTATTAAATAAATTATTATTATCTCTAAAAACTAACCAGTTTTGGTTTTTTATGCTAAATTGACAACCTAAAAAAAATCTAATATTAAGTTATTCAAAAAAAGAACCTTGCTGACAAATAAAATAATTTTTGTTAGAAGAGTCCTTAAATTTTTTTTATAATAAAAAAAATATACAAAATTTTTGCAAATTATTTTGTAAAAAAATTAAGAAAGTAACAGGGGCAGGCTTAGTTTTTCTAACTAAGCGAGAAAGCCGAATGAATTGAAAAATTCATGTTCGGTTTGGGAAGAGATTTATAATTCGTTAAAATGTTCGATAAATAATCTACTTTCATTAAACAATTTATTAAGTAATCGTAAACAGACTATCTTGAATACAATTAATGACGCGGAAAAACGATATAATGAAGCAACTGATAAACTTAATCAAGCTCGAACTCGTTTGGAACGAGCAAAAATAAAAGCAGATGAAATTCGTGTAAATGGTCTTTCTCAAATAGAAAGAGAAAAAAGAGAATTAGTAAATGCTGCTGATGAAGATTCAAAACGATTAGAAGATTCAAAAAATGCTACTATTCGTTTTGAAGAACAAAGAGCAATTGAGCAAGTTAGACAACAAGTTTCACGTCTTGCATTAGAAAGAGCGTTAGAAGCGTTAAATAAACGTTTAAATAACGAGTTACATTCACGCGTAATTGATTATCATATTGGCCTACTTAGAGCCATGGAAAGCACAACTAATTAGCTTTCATTAGTTTTATTTTTCAGAAAATTATTAACGAACGCTAATGGTAAATATTCGACCTGACGAAATTAGCAGTATTATCCGTAAACAAATAGAAGATTATAGTCAAGAGGTAAAAGTAGTAAATGTGGGCACTGTACTTCAAGTAGGAGACGGTATTGCACGTATCTATGGTCTTGATAAAGTAATGGCTGGTGAGTTAGTTGAATTTGAAGACCGTAGTATCGGAATTGCTTTGAATTTAGAATCAGATAATGTTGGAGTTGTATTAATGGGTGATGGCTTAACTATTCAAGAAGGTAGCTCTGTAAAAGCAACAGGAAAGATTGCTCAAATACCTGTAAGTGATGCTTACTTAGGTAGGGTTGTAAATGCTTTAGCTCAACCTATTGATGGTAAAGGTCAAATATCAGCTTCAGAATTTAGATTAATAGAATCTTCAGCTCCGGGTATTATTTCAAGACGCTCTGTATATGAACCTATGCAAACAGGTCTTATTGCTATTGATTCTATGATTCCTATTGGGCGTGGCCAACGTGAATTGATTATCGGAGATCGACAAACTGGTAAAACAGCAGTAGCTATAGATACTATTTTAAATCAAAAAGGTCAAAATGTAATATGTGTTTATGTGGCGATCGGACAAAAAGCATCTTCAGTAGCACAAGTAGTTAATACTTTTGAAGAACGTGGTGCTTTAGAATATACAATTGTAGTAGCCGAAGCAGCAAATTCTCCTGCTACTTTACAGTATCTTGCTCCTTATACAGGAGCTGCTTTAGCAGAATATTTTATGTATCGTAAACAACATACGTTAATAATTTATGATGATCTTTCGAAACAAGCACAAGCTTATAGACAGATGTCTCTTTTATTGAGACGGCCACCAGGTCGTGAAGCATATCCAGGCGATGTTTTTTATTTACATTCTCGCCTTTTAGAAAGAGCAGCTAAATTAAGTTCACAATTAGGTGAAGGAAGTATGACTGCTTTACCTATAGTAGAAACTCAAGCAGGAGATGTTTCAGCTTATATTCCTACGAATGTTATTTCTATTACTGATGGACAAATCTTTTTATCAGCAGATTTGTTTAATGCAGGAATTCGTCCTGCAATTAATGTAGGTATTTCTGTATCTAGAGTAGGATCGGCAGCTCAAATTAAAGCTATGAAACAAGTAGCTGGTAAGTTAAAACTAGAACTAGCTCAATTTGCAGAGTTAGAAGCATTTGCACAATTTGCATCTGATCTCGATAAAGCTACTCAAAATCAATTAGCAAGAGGTCAAAGATTACGCGAATTACTTAAACAATCTCAGTCATCTCCTTTAACTGTAGAAGAACAAGTAGCAACTATTTATACTGGAGTAAACGGATATTTAGATGTATTAGAAGTTGATCAAGTAAAGAAATTTCTTGTTCAATTACGTGAATATTTAATTACTAATAAACCTCAATTTGTAGAAATTGTACGTTCTACTAAAATTTTTACAGAACAAGCTGAAAATATTTTAAAAGAAGCTATTAAAGAACATACGGAACTTTTTTTACTTCAAGAAGATAAATAAAAATTTAAGTATTTTTTAGTAAAAAGAAAAAAAAATAAAAAGAAAAAAACCGAAAATAAAAAAAAAAATTTCAGTTTTTTTCTTCTTACTAAAAAAATTTAAAAGGCAAATATTTTATATTTTAAGATACAAAAAATAAAATTACGTCCAATAGGATTCGAACCTATACTGGAGGTTTAGAAGACCTCTGTCCTATCCATTAGACGATGGACGCTAGTAAATTATTGTACTTCTAATTTCATAAAACTATAAGAAATAAATAATTCGCTATTTTTATAATTTTATAAAAATAGTGAATTATTTACTTCTTATAAAAAGAATAAAGGCGGGTAGTGGGAATCGAACCCACATCATTAGCTTGGAAGGCTAAGGGTTATAGTCGGCGCTTTTATTTAATTATTGCCTCTATTTCAAAACCGAACATGAAATTTTAATATCATACGGCTCCTTTATGAATTAGAAAAAATTTCTTCTATTCTATTTTGCATTCGAATAGATCCATACCATCTATGTTAGTTTTTTCATCATTTTCATGAGATAACTTTATAGATGATCCTTTTACAAATTTTTAATAAAAAAATTTATAATTACTTCGTTCTTTATTTCTATTAAAATAAATCATTAGGAAAATATTTTTTACCGAGCTTCAATGAAAATCTTAATAAATTTAGTAAACTAAATTTATTTTCTTAGAGCTAAATTGCTTTAATTTTTTTTTTAATTAAAGATTCAGTTACGAAAAAAAATATTTTGGATTTCTATCCATAGATTTTCAGCTGAAAAAATTATAATTTCAAAAAAATTCCGTTTTGCTTTTTTATTTTTGTCATTGTAGGAATTTTGCTTTTCTATTTTAGGAAAGATCTTAAATCTTTTTAGAAATAAAGTTATTGGTCAAAAATTTAAAAGAATTTTAAAGACCCCTTAACTATGTTTAAGTTAATTATAGAACGAATCACACTTTTACCACTAAACTATACCCGCTATGAAACCATTATAGCATAATTTTTTTTTTGTTCAAAATTGTTTACTTTTAATATTTTTTGGCTTAAACTCCATCTCCGGAGATTCAATACTTAAATAAAAGTTATTTCATTTCCGGAGATGGCTTTTAAATTCATAGATTGCCTTTTCGTGCCGCTAATAAAGCAATTACTAAAGGACCTGAACCCACTATTAAAGCCAAAGCAGTAAGCTGTGCAATAACCTCTAAATTCATTTTCGTTTAACCTCTCTGTTTTCAATTTGATTCTATGAAATTAAGAAAAAATTTTAAATTATTAAAAAAAAAGATATCTATAGCGATATAGAATTAAGATCAGTACAATAATAAAAACCTATTTATTCAAAAATTTCATAATTTATTATTAAAATTTTGAATTAATTTGTTATTTATATTATAGATTTTCAGGAGAGAAAAAATGACATCGATTTCAGACAGTCAAATTATTGTAGCTCTTGTCAGTGCTTTTATAACAGGTATTTTGGCTTTAAGATTAGCTAAAAATTTGTATCAATAAATTGATTAATTTTTTATTTATTTACAAATACAAAAAAAGTAGCCTGGTCAGTACCAGTATCTGGCTAGGCTCAAATAAAATAAAAGACCTAATTAAATTTTTATATTATATTAATAAATTATTTTATAATTTTATTTACTGAAATAAAATTTTATATTTTATAAACATATATAAAAAATAAAATAATATACATAATCTAATATTATTATTGTCTAGACTTCTACTTCTACAGCGTGTTATTATTTCTTGACTGGAGAGATGGCCGAGTGGTTTAAAGCGATGGATTGCTAATCCGTTGTACATTTTTTTTGTACCGAGGGTTCGAATCCCTCTCTCTCCTTCAACTAACAAATAAATTTTTTTTTAATTAGAAAAACTTATTTTTTATTTTTTTTTTTATTTTTATATTTATTTCTTCATTTGATAATGTGTTATATATAAAAAATTATTCTTTACGTCCCGGATTACGGCCAGGATCATTTGATAAAAATCCGAAAACAAAAAGAGAAACAAAAAAAATAATTACTGTATAAACGAAGAGCTTAAGAGTAAGCATAACGTAATCTCCGGGATCATTACTAGAAATAGAATAGAATAGATTGTAAATTAAAATAAAATAAAAAAACAAATTTTTATTTTTATAATTTTTTTTTCATTATTTAAATCAAAACTATGGAGAAAGGAGGATTTGAACCCCCGTTAACATAAAAATAAGGCTACAATAATTTTAAAAAATTTAAAATGGGTGCAATTAACCGCTCTGCCATTTCTCCAATAAGTATAAAATAAGTCTAAAAAAACTAATTAAATTATTGAATAAATTTTGAATCAATTAATTTACTAAAATCAATTAAACTTTTTTAACTCAATTATAATCAATAATTAATAAATCATTAAAAATAAATCATTAAAATGTTATATTAAAATATTATATTAAAATAATATTATATATTTATATAAAGATTCATAAATAAATATATATAATAAAAAATATTTCTATAGATCTATTATACGTATATAAGGCGAAAGTGAAAAAAATCACCTTCGCCTTTTAAATTAGAATAAAAAAAAAATAATAAAAAAAATTTTAAATAAAGAATTTTAAATTATGTTAGTAAAAAAAGATTATCTAAAACTTACAGAAGCTTGCCAAACAAAAGCTAATAGGAAAAAAAATACAGGAATAATAGGCATTACATCTACAATTGGATCAAAAATAGCATAAGCTTCAGGTAATTTAGCTAAAATTATACCATTTAAATGAAACGCGTTATCTAGATAAATATTAAACATAGCTAGCATTTATGTTCTCCAATAAAAATTATTATAATGATTTAATAAAAAATGAAAAATTTTTCATTAATTAATAAAAAAAGCTCTTCGGTATATCTTACTATAGGTTTTATTAGTGTCAAAGAGATTATATATTTTTAATAATAGTTGTTTTATTTTTTAATTTATAATTTATTTTTCCTAAAATAAAATAACATTTTTTGATAATGAAAATAGAAATAAAACAATTGACAAAATATCAATATAAGTATTTAATAATATTATCTATTTATGGGGCGTCGCCAAGTGGTAAGGCAGCAGGTTTTGATCCTGTTATTCGGAGGTTCGAATCCTTCCGTCCCAGATTTATTATTTTCAATAACGAAATAAATAGAAAAAGAGAAAAAGTTTAAAATAAAATATTAAAAAATTATTTCTATTATTAATAATTCATAATATATTGTATTAGAAATACCATATTATGACAATTACATAGATATGGCAAGGGATATTCCTATAGTGTAAAATAAAAAAAGATTACATTATTATTTATTGAAAGTTATAAAGAGATTATATTTATGAAATTAGCTTATTGGATGTATGCTGGACCTGCTCATATTGGAACTCTCCGTGTAGCCAGTTCTTTTAAAAATGTTCATGCTATTATGCATGCTCCTTTAGGAGACGATTACTTTAATGTAATGCGTTCAATGTTAGAAAGAGAAAGAGATTTTACTCCTGTAACAGCTAGTATAGTTGATCGTCATGTATTAGCACGTGGATCTCAAGAAAAAGTCGTTGATAATATAACTAGAAAAGATAAAGAAGAACGCCCAGATTTAATTGTCTTAACACCAACATGTACTTCTAGTATTTTACAAGAAGATTTACAAAATTTTGTTGATAGAGCTTCTATCACTTCAAATTCAGATGTTATTCTGGCTGATGTAAATCATTATCGAGTTAATGAGCTTCAAGCCGCAGATAGAACTTTAGAACAAGTAGTTCGTTATTATTTAGAAAAGGCCCGCAAACAAGGAACCTTAGATCAATCTATAACAAAAGAACCTTCAGCAAATATTATTGGAATTTTTACACTAGGTTTTCATAATCAACATGATTGTCGTGAATTAAAGCGGTTATTACAAGACTTGAATATTAAAGTTAATAAAGTAATTCCTGAAGGAGGTTCTGTAAAAGAGCTTCAAGATTTACCAAAAGCTTGGTTTAATTTAGTTCCATATCGTGAAATAGGTTTAATGACAGCCATTTATTTAGAAAAAAATTTTGGAATGCCTTATATATCTATCACACCAATGGGAATTGTAGATACAGCTGAATGTATTCGACAAATCGAAAAACATGTTAATAATTTAGTTTCTAATAAAAAATTTAATTATGAACCTTATATTGATCAGCAAACAAGATTTGTTTCTCAAGCGGCTTGGTTTTCACGCTCTATCGATTGTCAAAATTTAACAGGAAAAAAAGCGGTTGTTTTTGGTGATGCAACCCATGCCGCTTCAATAACCAGAATTCTTGCTAGAGAAATGGGAATTCGTGTTAGTTGCACAGGTACTTATTGTAAACACGATGCAGAATGGTTTAAAGAGCAAGTTCAAGGATTTTGTGATGAAATATTGATTACAGATGATCATACTAAAGTAGGCGATATGATTGCTCGAATAGAGCCATCTGCAATATTTGGCACTCAAATGGAACGTCATATTGGTAAACGTCTTGATATTCCCTGTGGAGTTATTTCTTCACCAGTTCATATTCAAAATTTTCCGTTAGGATATCGTCCTTTTTTAGGTTATGAAGGTACTAATCAAATTGCTGATTTAGTTTATAATTCGTTTACTTTAGGTATGGAAGATCATCTTTTAGAAATATTTGGTGGTCATGATACAAAAGAAGTAATTACAAAATCACTATCAACAGATACTGATCTAACTTGGAATCACGAAAGTCAACTAGAATTAAATAAAATACCTGGATTTGTTAGAGGTAAAATTAAAAGAAATACTGAAAAATTTGCGCGTCAAAATAATATTACCAATATTACTGTTGAAATAATGTATGCAGCTAAAGAAGCTTTAAGTGCTTAAATTTTTTTTAAATTCATTTTATATTTCAAGAAGTATTTTTTAATATTTTTAAAAGTAATAAAAAAAAATATATATATATTTTTTTTTATTATAAATATTTTCATGAAAAAAAAGTATATATTATATAAAAGCTAGTTTTAAATTTTATTTTAGTAACCTAAAATAAAATTTAAAACTGTTAATAAAAAAAAAGCAAAGATATTTAAACAAATTTAATTTAAAATTGTAGGAAAAGTTTATGAATCCCATTTTTTGTTTTATTCAGTTATTGTTTTATTATCCATTTTTTTTCTTTTCATTATATATTTATTTAGTATTTTTTATTCCAATAAAAAATACAATTAATATTGTCAACATATTTAGTTTTTTTTCGAATTCCATTAAAAATAAATTTGATTTTTATAAAAAATAATTTAAAAACTTCAAGCTTTTTTCTTTTACTTTAAAGTAAAAGAAAAAAAGCTTAAAGTTTTAATGAAAAAAAGATTAAATTAAATTATTTAAACAAAAAAATTTATATCTTTTTTCTATTTCTATACAGCATTGACAAAAAGAATTTACTAACATATAATCATGTTGATATTTCTTAATATTTCTTGATTATATTAAAAATTTATATAACTTTATTTGAATTAAAAAAAGATATAAAGTTTAAAAAAAAATATAAATTTATTTAATATTTATTTCCAATCTTTTCAAAAAATTTTCTTTAAGAAGTACTTAAAAAAAAAAACAAAAAAATAAGGGTTGCTAACTCAATGGTAGAGTACTCGGCTTTTAAGTGCGACTAAGGAATTTTATACATTTAGATGAAATACAAAATTCATCCAAACCATTGATAAATGATAAAGGTTTGTAAAACTACGACTAATCTCAAAAAGAAATTTGCCAGAAAAAATAGCATGTCGTTTTTTTATTTTATATGCTCAAGTTGATAAAATTAATGGATAAAGCTAAATTGCTTGAATCAAAAGTAAAACCAGAAGAACGAGCTTCTATTCAAAAAAAACATTTTGAATTCTTTTTATTAATTAAAAAGTTAGAATAAAATTAATAGTCAATATAAAAGAGGTTTAGCCTTATATTTTAATATAAGGCTATTTTTACTAAAAATGAATCCTAATATTTAAAAAATGTAAATAAATCACCAGTTTGCTGACTAAATTAAAGCAAAATTTTAAGTCAGGAGAGCAATCAAAAAATTTTAACAATTTTTACTAATAAATTAAATTAGTTTTTTTTTATAAAATTGTTTAGTTTTATTTTAATAGATTGCACTATGTATCATTTTATATTTTAAGAGGTTGTTCAGATGAGAAGCATAGCAGAAATTTTGCACGAAATAGAAAAGCTAAATAAAAATAAAAATAAACTTGTATGTCAACAACGTTTTTTATACCCACTTTTATTTCAAGACGATCTTTATGCAATTGCTTATAATTATTCTCTTAATAAAATGAAGTTAAAAAAAGTAGAAAATTCTAATTTAGGTGAATGTTTTAGTTTTTTAACATTAAAACGTTTAATTAATAGAATGCGCCTAGAAAATAATAAAAATGAATTAAAGAAAAATTATAATAAAATTTTTGATCTTAATTATAATAACCATTTTTATTTGAAAGTAATTCGAGAAGGGTTTACGATAATTTTCGAAATTTTTTTTTGTGTACAATTAGAAAAAACTTTTATAAAAGAATTTCACCAATGGACTAATTATCAATCTATTCACTCTGTATTTCCTTTTATAGAAGATAATTTTTTACATTCTAATTACATTTTGAATACAAAAATACCTCATTTTTTTCATCCAGAACTTCTAATCCGAATTCTTCGTCGACGTATACAAGATACTTCTTTTTCTCATTCATTACGATTAATATTTCATAAGAATAATAAGTTAATTAGTTTTAACACAAATTCTTTTTTTTCTCAAAAAGAAAGTAGTAGATTATCAATATTTTTATGGCATTATTATATTCGTGAACTAGAATTTTTTTTAATGAATCAATGGAAAGTCTTAAATTGTTTTAAATCTTTATCATATTTAACTTTATTAGATAAAACAGATTGTATAAAAAAAATGAAGTATATTATTAAGAATTCTTTATGGATGAAATTACAAATTTTTTTTTATAAAAAAAAAATGTCTTTTCATTATGTAAGATATGAAAATAATTATATTATCGCAATAAGAAGTTCTAATTATTTAGCAGAAAAATGGAGTTTTTTTCTTTCTAAATTTTGGTATTATTATTTTTATTATTTATTTAGACCTTCTAGAATAAACATAAAAAAAATTTCTAAAAGCTACTTTTCTTTTTTAGGTTATCTTTTTGGTATTCAAATAAAAAAAGTTTTAATTTCAACTAAAATAATATATAATTTAAAAAAAGTATATATTATAAAAAAAGAACTTTATTCTATTACTTTAATATCATCTTTAATTGAATTATTAGCTAAAGAAAAATTTTGTGATACTTTAGGACATCCAATAAGTAAATTAGCTTGGACTACCTTAACAGATGATGAAATTTTTAATCGTTTTGATCAAATTTGGAAAAATTTTTTTTATTACTATAGTGGATGCAAAAATAAAAAAAACTTATATCAAGTACAATATATACTTCGATTTTCTTGTGCTAAAACATTAGCTTGCAAACATAAAAGTACTATACGCTATGTTTGGAAAAAACATGGTTCAAATTTTTTTGCAAAATCTTTTTTTTTTAAAAAACAAGAATTAATTAATTTAAAATTTTTTAAATTATATCCTTCTATAAAAAAAATTTGGTATCTTGATATTCTTCAAATAAATTATTTAGCAAAATTATTACAAAAAAAAAATACTAGTAGTAAATAAAATAATTCAAATTAATCAAATTAACTGCTTAATAAAATTGTTAATTTAATAATAATTAAAAAGTTACTCATAGAATTATCGAATAGAATGACTACATAGAGAAAGCCGTGTGCGATAAAAATTGCAAGCACGGTTTGGGAAGAGGTGTTTTTATTTTTATTCAAAAAAATTAAATTAAATTCATCCACTTTCATCCGACGAGTTCCGGGTTCGAGCCCCGGGCAACCCATTTTAGTCTAGTACAAATGAATAATTCTCTATATAAATTATTATCCAATATTATTTTTATTTTATAAAAAAATAAATTATGTGATTACAAAAAAATTTGGTCTAATTAATTTTTTTTTCTAAAGAAAAAAAATATTTTCATTTTAAAGAAGAGTTGACATAGTAATACATTTTGTGTAATACTATAAGTTAACAAGTTTATATACTTGGGTAACTTATTATTATTATTTTACAAACCAAGTTTTACCATGACCGCAACTTTAGAAAGACGCGAAAGCGCAAGCCTATGGGGTCGCTTCTGCGACTGGGTTACCAGCACTGAAAACCGCCTTTACATCGGATGGTTCGGTGTCGTAATGATCCCTACTCTATTAACTGCAACCTCTGTATTCATTATTGCTTTCATCGCAGCTCCTCCTGTAGATATTGATGGTATTCGTGAGCCTGTTTCTGGTTCTCTTCTTTACGGAAACAACATAATCTCTGGTGCTATTATTCCTACTTCTGCAGCTATCGGTTTGCACTTCTACCCAATTTGGGAAGCTGCTTCCGTTGATGAATGGCTATACAATGGTGGTCCTTATGAACTAATCGTTCTTCACTTCTTACTTGGTGTAGCTTGCTACATGGGTCGTGAATGGGAACTTAGCTTCCGTTTAGGTATGCGTCCTTGGATCGCTGTTGCATATTCAGCTCCTGTTGCGGCTGCTACTGCTGTTTTCTTGATCTACCCTATTGGTCAAGGAAGCTTCTCTGACGGTATGCCTTTAGGAATCTCTGGTACTTTTAACTTTATGATTGTGTTCCAAGCTGAACATAATATCCTTATGCACCCATTCCACATGCTTGGTGTAGCTGGCGTATTCGGCGGCTCTCTATTTAGTGCTATGCATGGTTCCTTGGTAACTTCAAGTTTAATCCGAGAAACTACTGAGAATGAGTCTGCTAACGCAGGTTACAAGTTTGGTCAAGAGGAAGAAACTTACAACATCGTAGCTGCTCACGGTTACTTTGGTAGACTTATTTTCCAATATGCTAGCTTTAACAACTCTCGTTCTTTACACTTCTTTTTAGCTGCTTGGCCTGTAGTAGGTATCTGGTTTACTGCATTAGGTATCAGCACAATGGCTTTCAACCTAAATGGTTTTAACTTTAACCAATCTGTTGTTGACAGCCAAGGCCGTGTAATTAACACTTGGGCTGACATCATCAACCGTGCTAACCTTGGTATGGAAGTTATGCATGAACGTAACGCTCACAACTTCCCTCTAGATTTAGCTTCTGTTGAAGCTCCTTCTGTAAATAGTTAATATTTTAGTTATAAATTTATTATATAAATTTATATAAATAGGATAACAACTTGAAAATAATGACCTTAGGAAATAAATTCCTAAGGTCATTATTTTTTTTATTTATTTTCAATAAATAAATTGGAAAAAAAGGCGGACGTGGCCAAGTGGATTAAGGCAGTGGATTGTGGATCCACCACGCGCGGGTTCAATTCCCGTCGTTCGCCCATCAGAAACGAAATAAAACTAAATAAAGTTTTATTATCATATTTAATAATAAAAATTTTAATTTAATTTTTATTAGTTGACGAAACCTTTTGTTTATGTCATCATAAATAAAATAACATAAATATATTAAATAAAATGATAAACATGAAAAACTTTTAAATTTTAATTTTAGTTAGAATACTAGTTAATTCTTTCTATTTATAAATAGAAAGAATTAACAATGTGTAAAAACATTTAGTATTTTTATATAAGATAAAAATAGCGAAAAAACTTAAAAATTTAAAGTTATTTAATTAAAGTTTCCATATAAAAAAATCTAGTTATTATAAAGTTTTATCTAACTGCTGTAAAAAAAAATGAAACAAGAATTATCAAAAAACAAATACTTATATAGAAGATTAAAATTAGAAGAAATAAAAAACCCTCAATATTTTTTTGAGATATGGACAGAATCAAATTTAGTTAAATTTTTAATTAGACTTTTTTTTAATAAAGAAAATTTCATTAAAATTTTTGACTTTCGAATTATTATTTCATTAATTTTACGTGATTTAAATAGTTCAAAAACTAATAAAAGTTCAATATTAAATACTTTTTTATTGCTTTTATTATCCATTTTTTTATATCGTTTAAGTAATAAAGCTATTATTGACAAAAAGTATTTAAATTTATTTAAAATAGTTTCTGGACATATAAATTATTATAAATATAAAGAAAAAGATTTAAAGGAAACCTTTAATAAAAAAAAAATTTCGACTTTGACGCCTCAGTCTCTTTCTAAAAATTTTGATTTAAAAAAAAAGAAAAAATATTCGATTATTAAAGCAAATTTAAAGAAAAAACTCTATGTTATACCTGAATATAATGAAAATTTAATTAAAAATTCAGAATGGTGGAAATTTTGGATTATAAAAGAAATTTTGCCTAGTTGGAAAATATCTTCCAATTCTATAAAAAAAATTGAAAATTTATTAAAAAAAAAAAATACAAATGATTTAAAAGATTTTTTTAAATTTTATATAACTAATATACTTTGTCAAAATTATAATTGGGAAAAAAAATTTAATTCTATTTTTTTTGAAAATTTAGAAAAAAATAAAAAATTAAGATCAAGTAAAAATGAAAAAATATTAGAAGATACTTTAGTTATTAAAATATTTTCTGCTTTTTGTGAAAAATTGATTTTTGAAATCGAAAATCCTTTAAAATTAAATAGTTTTAATTCAATAATTAAATTTGACAACACTAATTATAATACTAAATCATTTTTTTCGATTCCAATATATAATAAAAAAAAAATAAATCCTGAACAATTTTATTTAGTAAAAAGAAATATAATTCAAAATTTAAAATTTTGGGGTGAAGCGGATCCAATTATCGCAAAATCTTATATTTTAATAAAACAAAAAAGATGGTCTTTTTTTAATAATTATACTGAATTTTATATATGGCAATTATATAAAAAAAGTTTATTTAAATACAAAAATGATTTAAATAAAGTTAATATTAATAAAAAGAAATTAAACATAAGATTATTTAAATCAAAATTTTTATATAGTGAAAAAAAAAATTTAAAATTAGATAAAAGTTTATCAGAAATTTCATATCAAATATCAAAATATATTTTATATAAACTAAAAAACTCCAATAAATTAATAAATAATTATAAACTAATTGATCAAAAATTTAAATTAAAAAAAGGAGAGAAACTTAAAATAAAAAAAAGTTTAAATTTAGTTAAAACTAGTTTTGCTGAATCGAACAAAAATTTTTTAAAATCGCTTTTAGATACAAAAACTTTGAATAACAAAAACGGTAAACAAAATATTACTTCAACAATTTGGGATATATTTTTTTTTAATCAAAATAAAAAAAACATAATAAAATCAAATTTATTTTTTAGTCCTTCTTTCAAAAATTATTTAATATTATGGATAAAAAATCTATTTATAGAAAATAAAAAATATACTGCAAATACATTTTTTTTTAAAAACAAACAAATTTTAAAATGGAATTCTAAGCTTTTTTCAAATATTTTATCTATAGATGAATTAAGTATCGCTTTTTCTACTACGAAAAAATATAAAAATAAATTTAGAGTAGTTAAAAAAAAAAAAAATAAGTTTTTTAGGCATTTTATAAAATCAGATAATTCTAGATTAATTTTATTATGGAAAATAAAAAAAAATCATAAAATTTTTAATAATTTTATTTTTTTAGATTATGCTTATAAAATTATTTTAAAAAAAAATAATAATATAAAAAAATTAGTTTTATTACTAAATTCCAAATCCTCTAAAAATATTTTTTATTTATTATGGTTTTTTATTCATAAATATATTAATATTGCTGATTATAATGAAAATATAAAATATAATAAAAGTGTATTATTTCAAATTAAATATTTTATAAATTTAGCTATTTTTTTAGATAAATTAAATTTATTAATAATTAAATATAATTTATTTTATATAAAAACTATTTATTATAATTTAAATTATCAAAATATCGAAAATTCTAAATTAGAAAAAAACTTCTTAATTACTAAAATAACTTATAAAGAAAAAAAACAAGAAAATAAAGCTTTAATAAAAAAGGATTTAAAAAAAAAAGTTAAAATTTATAATATTATTTCAAAAATTTATACTAAATTTACAAACGATTATCAATTAATTTCTAATAACTTTTACAAAAATTCAATAAATTTTTTTAAAAATTTATTTTTAATTAATAAATTATTTTATTATAGAAAAAAAATAAATTTAGAAAAAATAACAAAAACTATAATTGATAAAAAGTTATTAAATTGGAAAAAAAAAGGAAAAAACTATTTTTATTTTAATAATATAAAAAAAAATAGATATATTTATTATAATTTTAATCAATATATTATAATTGATGAGAAAAATAAAAACAAAGAAATATTCAAATATTTTATTGAAAAACAAAAAAATTTATTATCTTTATCTAATAAAATATTATCTAATAAAATAAATTTTATAAATAGTCAAAATTTAGTTACTAAATGGTCTAATAAATTAAATAAAAAAACTATTTATATATTTTATAAAACTTTTATATCTATTTTTCATAAAAATTTTAATAAAATTTCAAAATTATTCATTTATTCTCAAAAAACTCTAAATATTAAAAAAAAAAATAATTTTCAAAAAATTATTTTAAATAGGAAGCTTTTATTAGAACAAATCACATTTAATATTTATTATAAATTAAATACTTATTTTTATTTTGATAAAATATTAATTACTAATTTTCTTATTAATTATTTTAATAAAAATAATAATAAAGTTTGCACAAAAGTTTTTAATAGCATTTTTTTCTACCCAATACGGCAAAATGAAAAAACTTATTTTAATTCGATAAAAATCTCTAATGAAATTTTATTAAAATCTCAATTTTTTACAACAGATACATTAAAATTATTAAACTTTTTGTATTATTATAATTTAAGTTATAAAAAAAATTTAACTTTTTATTTAAAAAAAAATAAAAAAAATAATTTAACATATACACAATTAATAAAAAGTATAGCTATAGAAAAAAAAATTTTATCTAATAATCAATTAACTTTTTTTTATAAAAAACTAAATAAAAATTCAAATATTGAATTACAACTATATAAAACTTTTTTATCAAAAAATTTAAAATTTTTTAACTATCCAAAATTAGTCTTTTTATATAAATTTGATTTAGATAAATTATTAAATTCATTAGTTAAATTTAATTTAATTTTTAATAAAAAAATAATAAATTTGAAAACAATTAATTTAGATAAAAAACAACATATTCGAAATACATTAAAACCAAAAAATAATGCTCATAAAATAAATTATTTTGAAAATTATTTACTTTCTGAGTTTTTTATCAAAATAAAAAACGAAAATAATCAAATAATTAATTGGACTAATAAATTATTTATTATAAAGTATAATTCCAAAACAAATTTAATAGATATTATTTTAAATAATAATACAAATAATAGAAATTGGAATTATGAAAAAAACAACAATATATTATCATCTTTTTCAAAAAATTCTATTAAATTAATTCCACAAACTAAAATACATCAAATATTGAAAAAATCAACTTTTTTTATAAAGTGGACTTTATTTGAAAATTATATACCATGGTTTTTTACTTTAAAATGGTGGAAGTATTTTAAAAATATAGTTTTAAATTTACTTTCAGAATTATTATTAAATATCAATGATCAATTTAATTATATTTTACCAACAACTTTACAAAATAAAAAAAAAAGATTAGAGTATTTATTAAAAAATTTATTATTTAATTTAAAAAATAAAATTATTGGTAATTCATTTGAAATTTGGAATTTGCGTTTATTGAAACAAGTTAATAAACAATATAACAATCAACAAATTATATGGCCATCTTTTTATTTAAATTTAGTCAGTAAATCGAATAAACAACATATAGCAACTATAAGTTTTATTATTTTTAGTTATTTCATTTTTCAAAAATACTTTTCCAGTTTATTAGGTTCAGATTATTTTGAACTATGGAGATATTTTGAAATAATTCAATATTTAATAGATTCTTCACGTGGAAGATATTTAGATAATTTAATTCATAATAATTCAATACAATTTATTAAATCAGAAAATTTATTAATGCATTTTTTTAGAAATTTAAAACACTATATAAAAAATGCTAAATTTTATTTATTTGAAAAAAAAAAAAGAAACAAATTATTAATTAATAATAAAGGGTTAGACCTTTCTCGTAGAGAACGAAAATTATTAGTTCAATCTTTAATAACTGACAAAAGCATTGAGCAATATAGATCAAGATTTACTTCTAATAACAGTTCTATAAGTTTTCAAATTGGTAATTCAATTGTAAAACAGTACAAATTGAAAAATTATTTAGAAAATTTAACTGAAAATTATCAAAAAAATTTAGTAAATTATCCTTTTTATCAATTTTATCTAGCAGAAAATTTAATTTTTCTATCTTGGTGGCAAAAATCAACTTCTTTAGATATACCATGGCAAAGTAATACTTTAAAATCAACTTTATATAAAAAACCTATTCCACTTGAATTAAGACTTTTTTCTTCAAAAGGAATTTTATTAGTAGGTTCATTAGAAAGTGGACGCTCTTATTTAATTAAAAATATAGCAGCAAATTCTTTTGTTCCTTTAATAAAAATATCTATAAATAAACTTTTATATAATAAACCTGATATTATAACTGAAAGTTGGATGAATATTTTAATGGAAAGTTTACGAAGATTAAATCTTATTTTAGAATTAGCAAAAAAACTATCTCCGTGTATAGTATGGATGCAAAATATTCATGAACTTAATGTAAACCGCTCAACTCAAAATGTAGAATCTGATCCAACTTTTTTACTTGGTATTTTCTTAAAATATTTTCAAACTGGTTTTAATAAAAAAAATACTAACAATATAGTTATTATTGGTTCGACTCATGTTCCTAAAAATGTGGATCCTGCTTTAATTTCTCCAAATAGATTAGATCAATTAATAAATATTCGAATGTTTAATATTTTACAAAGAAAAAAAAAAATTTCAATTTTATTAAACAGTAAGCATAGTCAGTATTTTTATTCAAAAAATAAAAAATCATGTATTAACGAATTTGGATATAGAACCATAGGGTATAATGCACGAGATTTAGCAGGACTTATTAATGAAATTTTATTAATTAGTATTGTTCAAAATCGATCTATAATAGAAAAAAAAGCTATAAAATTAGCTTTTCATAGACAAGCTTTAGGTTCTACATATATAAATAATAAAATTATTTTTACGCAGAATTGTAGTATACTTTTTTATAAAGTTGGAAAACTTCTTGTACAAAATTTCTTTATAAAAAATTCGTCTAGAAATCCTTTATATTTTGGTAACGATTTATGGAAAAAAAAATTTTATTATTTATCTAAATGGTATTTAGAACCTTCCATTTTTGACTCAACAATAAAAGAATTCACTATTTTACCTCATATTTTAGGTTGTTTAGCCGGGTTAGCTGCTCGAGATTCTTGGTTCATATTAGAAAATAAACCGGATAATTTAATTTCACTTGATAAATATGCTGAAAATGATTTTTATTTAGCTTGTAATATTTTAGAAAGTCTTTTAATAGAGTTTTCATGGTTAGAAATATTTGAAAGAAAAAATACTAATAAAAAAAAGAATTTTAATTTTCAGTTTCAACCAAAAAATCCTTTACATATGATAAAAAAAGGGCTTTTTTCAAGAATAAATCAAAATGCTAAAAATACATTGTTAAATAAATCTATTAATGAAATAATTCCTTATAAAAAAGAACTTTTTCAATTAACTAGTAATATTACTTGGGCTCCCAAATTATCTCGTCTTAATTTTATTCGTAGTAATTTATTTAATTGGATAAATAGACCTAATGAATTTAAAATTACATATAATTTTGATTTTTCAAAAAAAAAAGAAAAAAAAGAATTTAATGGCTCACCAAGAAATTCTCAGTTTTTTGAAATTATTCAGCATAAAACAAAAGAGCAACTTCCTTATGAAAGGGTTTTATCCCGAATAAGACGAAGAAATGTCCAAGAATTAGAATTTCAGTTAGAAGATATTCTATTGGAAGAGCAGTTTGTAATATTAGGATTTTCACGATTATTCACGGAATATCGAATGGAATCTCGATTATCTAGTAAACCTATGTTATTTATCGGAGGAAGATTTCTTTGGGATCCTACTGGTTTATTATTTCGAAATCATCATTTTATTTTTTCACGACAAAATTTATTTATAGATGAAGAAATGTTAAGAAGATTGTATGTTACTTATGGGGCAAGAAGAGAAAGAGAAAAATCTCGTTCAAGTAAAAAAATTAAACAATTTTTTCTTCATCGTGGATATGGTCGAGATTCCATAAATGACTTTTCTATAAATTGGTGGAATAAATTACCTTTTATTGAAAAAAATAATGTTGAAACTTTTAAGCGTATTGAAGGAATTGGTGTTCAATTAAAACGCCCGCAAGTATTTACCCCTGTATATCTATATCAACGTTGGTTAATTGAAAATCCACTAGAAAATATGAGTCGTTTTGAATTATTAAATAATCAACAAAGATGGTTAAAAATAAATAATTTATTATTTAATGATTCTTTTATTTATTATACTCTTTTAGAAATTTATCAATATTTATTAAAATTTTTTATTTTGCATCAAATTTTATTAAATGAAATGACAAAAATATTATTTAGAAATAAATGGCTTTTTCAAAACGAAATTGAATATTTTATTAATAGAATTGATAAAATAAACTAAAAGTTACTTTATTTTATTTGAAAATCTATAAAATAGAAAAAATTAATTAAATTTAATATACTAATAAAAAGTTTAATATACTGATAAAAAGAAATTATCGTAAAAAAAAACTTTTTTTTACGATAATTTCTTTTTATTAGTAATTTTCTTTTTATTAGTAATTCGAAAATAGTTTGTTTAACAATAAAATAAAACTTTTATTTAAATTAGCTTAATAAAAAAAAAAAGAAATACTAACAAAATTTTATTAAAATTATTTTATTTAATTTAATTAGACATATCGGGATTGACGGGACTCGAACCCGCAACTTCCGCCTTGACAGGGCGGTGCTCTAACCAATTGAACTACAATCCCTATAAACATATATATATTTATTATGGCAATCTAAAAAGCTTTATGTCAAATTAATAATAGTTTATTAAATAAATCCTTTTTTTTATAAAAAATATAAATTATAAAAAAAAAATTAATTTAATTAAAAGATATACAAAATAAAAAAAAAATATGTAAAATTTTTATGCTTATAAATATGAATAAAGTTTGGGCCGAGCTGGATTTGAACCAGCGTAGGCATTGCCAGCGGATTTACAGTCCGTCCCCATTAACCACTCGAGCATCGACCCAAAAAAAAAAGTAAAAAAAATAACAAAGTTAGACTAATAACTTTGTTATTTTTTTTTCAACTATTATATAAAAAACTTTATGTAATAATGAACTATTACAAAGATTTTTAATAATACCCCCAGGGGAATTCGAATCCCCGTCGCCTCCTTGAAAGAGAGGTGTCCTAGGCCACTAGACGATGGGGGCTTAATCCTCATATTTATGTTACTTAATTCTTTATTTACTGTCAATAGTTAATAGTATGCTTGATTTCTTTCATTATAAATAATTAAAGAAATATTTTAATAAAAACATTAAATAATAATAAATGTCAAAAACGCTTAAATTTAAAAAAAAGAAGTTAGATGAAATTTTGATTTCATTTTAAGTAATAAAATTTGAGTTGACAAATATATCCTTTTTATCACAAAATCAACTTATATTTATTTTTTAATAAATTAGCAAAATAGCCCTTTTAACTCAGTGGTAGAGTAACGCCATGGTAAGGCGTAAGTCATCGGTTCAAATCTGATAAAGGGCTTATATTTTTATACTTAAATAAAAAATTTTAAATTATTTAATAAATAAATAAAATATATATATAAAATTATGTTTTTTAATTTTTAAGTTATTTTAAGTTATTATAAATTAATTTATAACAAATTTAAATAGAAAATATTATAAAAATTTTAATGAATAAAAATATTTAGAATAAAATATAAAAAAAAATAACAAAATATTAAATTTTGGTTAACTAAGTAATTATTTTTTTATAAAATATTACGACTAAATTGGATATAAGAGAATTAATTGATATAATATATACTTGATAGATTAATTATGAATTAATAACAATAGTAAGTTTATAATAAAATTTTTATTTATTTTCACAAATAAATATTTAAAATGTGCAAATAATACTTTAGTAAATTTAAAGATTATTATTCTAAATAAATTGGCTATTCTTATAATAGATTTTACTAAAAAAAAGATGAAATGAAAAACAAATTTGAGTTAGAGGGACATGCAAGAACATAAATAATAAAGAAAAGAAAAGTTTACCTATCTTCTAAATTTTTAGTTGTTTAAAATGTAGAAGAGTTTAAAAAAAAAAATAGAAATATTATTTCATTTTTATTTTTATGTTTAAGGTACTTAATAATGATTAAAATAGTTGAATAGGAGAATCACTATGACTATAGCCATTGGAAAGTCTTCCAAAGAACCAAAAGGTTTATTTGATAGCATGGATGACTGGCTACGAAGAGACCGTTTTGTATTTGTAGGTTGGTCTGGTCTATTACTTTTTCCATGTGCTTATTTTTCTTTAGGTGGATGGTTTACAGGTACAACTTTTGTTACTTCATGGTATACTCATGGATTGGCTAGCTCTTATTTAGAAGGCTGTAATTTTCTAACTGCTGCAGTTTCTACTCCTGCTAATAGTTTAGCACATTCTTTATTGCTATTATGGGGTCCTGAAGCACAAGGAGATTTTACTCGTTGGTGTCAATTAGGAGGTTTATGGACTTTCGTTGCTCTTCATGGTGCTTTTGCACTAATAGGCTTTATGTTGCGCCAATTTGAGCTAGCTAGATCTGTACAATTACGTCCTTATAATGCAATTGCTTTTTCTGGTCCAATTGCTGTTTTCGTTTCTGTATTTCTAATCTACCCTCTTGGCCAATCAGGTTGGTTTTTTGCACCTAGCTTTGGTGTAGCAGCCATTTTTCGATTTATTTTATTCTTTCAAGGTTTTCATAACTGGACTTTAAACCCTTTTCATATGATGGGAGTTGCTGGAGTTTTAGGAGCAGCTCTTTTATGCGCTATTCACGGTGCAACTGTTGAGAATACTTTATTTGAAGATGGTGATGGTGCAAATACATTCCGTGCTTTTAACCCAACTCAATCTGAAGAAACTTATTCTATGGTTACAGCTAATCGTTTTTGGTCTCAAATTTTTGGTGTTGCCTTTTCCAATAAACGCTGGTTGCATTTTTTTATGTTATTCGTACCAGTAACTGGTTTATGGATGAGCGCTATTGGAGTCGTTGGTCTGGCTTTAAATCTAAGAGCTTATGATTTTGTTTCTCAGGAAATTCGTGCAGCGGAAGATCCTGAATTTGAAACTTTCTATACTAAAAATATTCTTTTAAATGAAGGTATCCGTGCTTGGATGGCAGCTCAAGATCAGCCTCATGAAAATCTTGTATTCCCCGAGGAGGTTCTACCCCGTGGAAACGCTCTTTAATGGAACCTTATCTTTAGGTGGTCGTGATCAAGAAACCACTGGTTTTGCTTGGTGGGCTGGTAATGCGAGACTTATTAATTTATCTGGTAAATTATTAGGCGCTCATGTAGCTCATGCTGGATTAATTGTATTCTGGGCCGGAGCAATGAATCTTTTTGAAGTAGCTCATTTTGTACCAGAAAAACCTATGTATGAACAAGGATTAATTCTACTTCCTCATTTAGCTACCTTAGGATGGGGAGTAGGTCCTGGTGGCGAAGTTATAGATACTTTTCCATATTTTGTATCTGGAGTACTTCATTTAATTTCTTCCGCAGTTTTAGGCTTTGGAGGTATTTATCATGCGCTTATTGGACCAGAAACTTTAGAAGAATCTTTTCCATTTTTTGGTTATGTTTGGAAAGATAAAAATAAAATGACTACTATTTTAGGTATCCATTTAATTTTATTAGGTGCTGGCGCTTTTCTTTTAGTATTTAAAGCCTTATATTTTGGAGGTGTTTATGATACTTGGGCTCCTGGGGGGGGTGATGTAAGAAAAATTACAAATCTTACCCTTAATCCTAGTGTTATATTTGGTTATTTACTTAAATCACCTTTTGGTGGAGAAGGATGGATTGTTAGTGTAGATAATTTAGAAGATATTATTGGAGGGCATGTTTGGTTAGGTTCTATTTGTATTTTTGGTGGAATTTGGCATATTTTAACAAAACCATTTGCTTGGGCTCGTCGTGCTCTTGTTTGGTCCGGAGAAGCTTATTTATCTTATAGTTTAGGGGCAATTGCTGTTTTTGGTTTTATTGCTTGCTGTTTTGTTTGGTTTAATAATACTGCTTATCCAAGTGAATTTTATGGTCCTACTGGGCCAGAAGCGTCTCAAGCGCAAGCTTTCACTTTCCTAGTTAGAGACCAACGGCTTGGAGCTAATGTAGGTTCTGCTCAAGGACCTACTGGTTTAGGTAAATACCTTATGCGTTCTCCAACTGGGGAGATTATTTTTGGAGGAGAAACCATGCGCTTTTGGGATCTTCGTGCTCCATGGTTAGAACCTTTACGAGGTCCTAATGGGTTGGATTTGAGTAAATTGAAAAAAGATATTCAACCTTGGCAAGAACGACGTTCTGCAGAATATATGACTCATGCTCCATTAGGTTCTTTAAATTCCGTAGGTGGTGTAGCTACTGAAATTAATGCAGTAAACTATGTTTCTCCACGAAGTTGGCTAGCTACTTCTCATTTTGTGTTAGGATTCTTTTTCTTTGTAGGTCATTTATGGCATGCAGGAAGAGCGCGTGCGGCTGCAGCTGGATTTGAAAAAGGAATTGATCGCGATTTTGAACCTGTTCTTTCTATGACACCCCTTAACTAATAATTAAAAAATAAATTAGTTATTGATAATTTAAAATGGTTCGGCTTTTTTAGTCGAGCCATTTTAATAAAATTTAAGTATTTTTCATAAAAACGATTAATTTGAAAGAAAAATCAAAGGAGAGAGAGGGATTCGAACCCTCGATAGTTTTTAGAAACTATGCCGGTTTTCAAGACCGGAGCCATAAACCACTCGGCCATCTCTCCTAATTTTTTAAGTAAAAAAAATAGTAAGGTCACTAATTATACAATAATAAAAGCTTATTTAACAGTATTGTTACATAAATAAAAAGTAAATGTTAAATTTTTGAATTAAAAAAATTTTTGAAATATTTTTGACTCGGTAAGTAAATAATTACTAGAAAAGGATTAATGGTATAACTTATTTTATATTTTTTAACTTGGAGAATCACAACCATGACTATTGCCTTTCAGTTGGCTGTGTTTGCATTAATTGCTATTTCGTTTCTATTAGTAATTGGTGTACCTGTTGTGCTTGCCTCTCCCGATGGTTGGTCAAGTAGTAAAAATGTTGTGTTTTCAGGTGCTTCATTATGGATTGGATTAGTTTTTTTGGTTGGTGTTCTTAATTCTTTTATATCATAGAATTTTATTTTTATTATACGAAATTAAAAACGAAATAAAATAAAATGTTTTTATTTCCCTCCCTCTGTAGACTTTATATTATAAGTTCTAAAAGGTATTTTATACAAGTCCTCTGATAGAAAATAAATATTTTCTACTAGGGAGGGTTTTTCTATTTCATTTTATTTAACATTATTTCAATTAATTATTTAATTAAAAATAAATTTAATAAATAATTGACTATGTTAAAAAAAAAAAGTATATATATATATACATATTTTCTATATATCTAGATATAATTGCGGGTATAGTTTAATGGTAAAATTCCTCCTTGCCAAGGAGAATATGCGGGTTCGATTCCCGCTACCCGCCTTTTTTTGTACTGTCATTATTTAGTTGGAAATAATAAAAAAGGTTTAAAAATGATGAGAAACTAAAGTTTTATTTTTTATATATATATATAAATTACTATATTCCTTTAGCATTTTATATTATAAATTTAGCGGAGACGGGATTTGAACCCATGACCTCAAGGTTATGAGCCTTGCGAGCTACCAGGCTGCTCTACTCCGCGTCATAAAATAATAACACATTTTTAATTGATTAAACAATGACTTTTTTATTTTAATCATGAAACCCCCCAACTAGAATTAGAATTTAAAATTAGGGGGGACTTTTTAATTATAGTTTTTTTTCGCATCTCTTCAAGATTTTTCACCAACTTGATTTAGTTATTCCGGGTATAAAGCATGCATGAGCCATTTCTCTTAATACATGTCTAGATAAACCAAAATCACGATAAATAGCTCTAGGCCTTCCGGTTAAAAAACAACGACGATGAAGTCTTGTAGGTGCACTGTTACGTGGTAAAGTTTGTAATTTTTTTTGAAATTCCCATTTTTCATCCAAAGATAAAGTTTCCTTTATTTTTTTTTTCATAGATTGACGAAATTTTTGGTATTTTTTTTCTAATTTTTGTTTTTTTTTTTCTCTTTCAATAAGACTTTTCTTTGCCATGATTTTCTTTAATGAGTAAAATATTTTTTTAGTTAAAAAAAAAGTGAAATAAATTAAAAATTTTTTTTTTTCACTTTTTTTTTCATTTTATCCTATTTTGTTATATTCTTTTCTATATTGAATAGGATAGATGCTAGTTTTAAAACTAAACTCTATCCTATTCAATAAAATTTTTTATCCTATTTAATTTTAATAATTATTAACCAAATTTACCTGATGTAGAAGCAATCAGAAAAGCTGCATAAGTAAATATATAACCTACTGAGAAGTGGGCTAACCCAACTAACCGTGCTTGAACAATAGAAAGAGCTACTGGTTTGTCTTTCCAACGAACTAAATTAGCTAAAGGCGTACGTTCATGAGCCCAAGCTAAAGTTTCAATAAGTTCTTGCCAATATCCACGCCAAGAAATTAAGAACATGAATCCGGTAGCCCAAACAAGATGCCCAAATAAAAACATCCATGCCCAAACAGATAAACTATTCATACCAAATGGATTATACCCATTAATAAGTTGTGAAGAGTTTAACCATAGATAATCTCTTAACCATCCCATTAAATATGTAGAAGATTCATTAAATTGAGCTACATTTCCTTGCCATAAAGTAATATGTTTCCAATGCCAATAAAAAGTGACCCACCCAATAGTATTTAGCATCCAAAAAACAGCTAAATAAAAAGCATCCCATGCTGAAATATCACAAGTTCCACCTCGTCCTGGACCATCGCACGGAAAACTATAACCAAACTCTTTTTTATCTGGCATTAATTTAGAGCCACGGGCATCTAAAGCACCTTTTACTAAGATTAATGTAGTTGTATGTAAACCTAAAGCAATAGCATGGTGAACTAAGAAATCTCCAGGACCAATAGTTAAAAATAATGAATTGCTATTATTATTAACAGCATCTAACCAACCCGGTAGCCATAAAGTCTGGCCAGAATTGAAAGCTGGACTATCTACTGACGATAAAAGCACATCAAAACCATACAAAGCTTTCCCATGAGCAGATTGTATCCATTGAGCAAATACGGGTTCAATTAAAATTTGTTTTTCTGGAGTACCAAAAGCAAGCATAACATCATTATGAACATAAAGCCCCAAAGTATGAAAGCCTAAAAATAGACTAGCCCAACTTAAATGTGATATAATTGCTTCTTTATGTTCTAACATTCTTGCTAATACATTATCTTTATTTTGTTCTGGATTATAGTCTCTTATAAAGAAAATAGCTCCATGAGCAAAAGCACCTGTCATTATAAATCCAGCAATATATTGGTGATGGGTATATAATGCAGCTTGAGTAGTAAAGTCTTGCGCTAGAAATGCGTATGGAGGTAAAGAATACATATGTTGAGCTACTAAAGAAGTAATAACTCCTAAAGAAGCTAAAGCTAGACCTAGCTGAAAATGAAGAGAATTGTTAATAGTATCATAAAGACCCTTATGTCCACGACCCAAACGGCCTCCCGGAGGGGTATGAGCTTCTAAAATTTCTTTCATACTATGACCAATACCAAAATTAGTTCGATACATATGGCCAGCTATAATAAAAATAACTGCAATCGCTAAATGGTGATGCGCCATATCAGTCAACCATAAACTTTGTGTTTGTGGATGAAATCCTCCGAGAAAAGTCAGAATAGCAGTACCTGATCCTTCAGAAGTACCAAATAAATGACTATTTGAGTCAGGGTTTTGAGCATAAACATTCCATTGCCCTGCAAAAAAAGGTCCTAAACCTTGGGGATGTGGTAATGCTGTTAATAAATTATTCCATCTTACATGTTCACCTCGAGATTCAGGAATAGCCACATGAACTAAATGTCCAGTCCATGCTAGAGAACTTACTCCAAAAAGTCCTGATAAATGATGATTAAGACGAGATTCTGCATTTTTAAACCATGAAACACTTGGTTTCCATTTTGGCTGTAAATGTAACCAGCCAGCTATTAGAAAAAGAGCCGAAATAAATAATAAAAAAAGAGCTCCGGTATAAAGATCTTGATTACTACGTAAACCAATTGTATACCACCATTGATATACTCCAGAATAAGCTATATTAACTGGACCTGACGCTCCGCCTCGAGTAAATGCTTCTACAGCTGGTTGACCAAAATGTGGATCCCAAATTGCATGAGCAATTGGTCGTACATGTAAAGGATCTTGTACCCATGCTTCGAAGTTACCTTGCCAAGCTACATGAAATAAATTACCAGAAGTCCATAAAAAAATGATTGCTAGCTGACCAAAGTGAGAAGCGAAAATTTTTTGATAAAGACGCTCTTCAGTCATATCATCATGACTTTCAAAGTCATGTGCAGTCGCGATACCAAACCAAATACGACGAGTAGTTGGGTCTTGAGATAGGCCCTGGCTGAATTTTGGAAATCTTGATGCCATAATGCTTTTCAAATCCTCCTAGCCATTATCCTACTGAAATAATTCTCGCTAGGAAGAATGCCCATGTTGTGGCAATCCCACCCAGAAGGTAATGAGCTACTCCTACAGCACGGCCTTGTACAATACTTAAGGCTCTAGGCTGAATAGCAGGGGCAACTTTTAATTTGTTGTGAGCCCAAACGATAGACTCAATAAGTTCTTGCCAATATCCACGACCACTAAATAGAAACATTAAACTAAAAGCCCAAACAAAATGAGCGCCTAAAAATAAAAGACCGTATGCAGATAATGAAGAACCATAAGATTGAATTACTTGAGACGCTTGTGCCCATAAAAAATCACGAAGCCATCCATTAATTGTAATTGAACTTTGTGCGAAATTTCCTCCTGTAATATGCGTAACAATTCCTTGATCGCTGATACTACCCCATACATCAGATTGCATTTTCCAGCTAAAATGAAAAATAACTACTGAAATAGCATTATACATCCAGAATAAACCTAGAAAAACATGATCCCAAGCAGATACTTGACATGTTCCGCCTCTTCCAGGTCCATCACAAGGAAATCTAAAACCAAGATTAGCTTTATCTGGTATTAAACGAGAACTACGTGCAAATAAAACACCTTTTAATAGTATTAAGACAGTTACGTGAATAGTAAAAGCATGAATATGATGTACCAAAAAGTCCGCGGTTCCTAATGGAATTGGTAATAAAGCGACTTTTCCACCTACTGCAACTAAATCACCACCTCCCCAAGTTAAACTCGTACTTGCTGTTGCATTGGGAGCTGTTAAACTAGGTGCTAAGGCATGGGTATTTTGTATCCATTGAGCAAAAACAGGTTGTAATTGTATAGCAGTATCTGAAAACATATCTTGAGGGCGGCCTAAAGCGCTCATTGTATCATTATGAATATATAGCCCAAAACTATGAAAACCTAAAAAGATACAAACCCAGTTTAAATGTGATATTATTGCATCACGGTGTCGTAAAACACGATCTAATAAATTATTGTATTGAGTTGTTGGATCATAATCTCTTACCATAAAAATAGCTGCATGTGCAGCAGCTCCAACTATAAGAAAACCGCCAATCCACATATGATGTGTGAATAACGAAAGTTGAGTAGCATAATCAGTCGCTAAATATGGATAAGGAGGCATAGAATACATATGATGAGCTACTATAATAGTTAAAGAACCTAGCATAGCTAAATTAATAGCTAGTTGAGCATGCCATGAAGTAGTTAAGATTTCATATAATCCTTTATGACCTTCGCCTGTAAATGGACCTTTATGAGCTTCTAAAATTTCCTTGATACTATGACCAATACCAAAATTAGTTCGATACATATGACCAGCTACCAGAAAAAGAACTGCAATCGCTAAATGATGGTGTGCTGTATCAGTTAACCATAAACCTCCAGTAATTGGGTTTAATCCTCCGCGAAAAGTTAAAAAATCTGAATATTCTGACCAATTTAGAGTAAAAAATGGGGTTAGTCCTTTAGAAAAACTTGGATAAAGCTGAGCTAGAAGATCACGATTTATAATAAATTCATGAGGAAGTGGTATTTCTTTAGGATCTACTCCGGCATCCAGAAGTCGGTTAATAGGTAAAGAAACATGTACTTGATGTCCTGCCCAACCTAAAGATCCTAAACCTAATAGACCTGCTAAATGATGGTTTAACATAGATTCTACATTTTGAAACCAAGCTAATTTAGGAGCAGCTTTATGATAATGAAACCATCCAGCAAAAAGCATTAAAGCTGCAAAAACTAATCCACCTATTGCAGTAGTGTAAAGCTGTAATTCATTAGTTATTCCAGAAGCTCGCCAAAGTTGAAAAAAGCCGGAGGTTATTTGTATTCCTTGAAAACCTCCACCTACATCTCCATTTAAAATTTCTTGCCCTACTATTGGCCAAACAACTTGAGCACTGGGTTTAATATGAGTAGGATCACTTAGCCATGCTTCATAATTTGAAAAACGAGCCCCATGAAAATACATACCACTTAGCCAAATAAAAATAACAGCTAGTTGACCAAAGTGAGCACTAAATACTTTACGAGAAATTTCTTCTAAATCATTTGTGTGACTGTCAAAATCATGAGCATCAGCATGTAAGTTCCAAATCCAAGTTGTAGTATTAGGACCCTTAGCTAAAGTTCTTGAAAAATGCCCTGGTTTAGCCCATTTTTCAAAAGAAGTTTTTACGGGATCTTTTTCTACCATAATCTTGACTTCTGGTTCCGGTGAACGAATAGTCATCGAGGTTCTCCTCTCTTCAGACGAGGCATAGGAAAAACCCACCAATAATGAATAGTAAACTTCTAAAAGATATTTATGACTTTCTTATCCAACTTTTTTTTCAGTTTAAAACTGGAGCAACTATAATACAGAAGTTACCTAGGGCAGGTATTCAAATTTATTATGACACATCTTTAAGGTGCTTAATGGACCGTATTAATTTCAATCCTATTTTTAGTTAAAGTAATTTAAATTTATCTTTTATTATTTTCTTTTTTATTTAAAACGCCCTGTTATTTTTAACCAATTTTGCGCTTCAATATAATTGCTTGGAGCAAGCGAGATTGCTTGTTTCCAATAATCTGCTGCTTGGTTAAACCAAGCTTCGGATGCTTCAGAGTCTCCTTGCTGAATAGCTTGTTCTCCTCGGTTGGGATAGGTAAAAATATCTTCCCTTAGAACCGTACATGAGAGTTTCCTACCTCATACGGCTCACTTAATTAAATTTACTATATTATTACTTAATTAAAAATTTTGTGCAAATTTTTTTTTATTCATTTTTTTTTTATTCAATTCATATTTAATAATTATTTAATAATTTTAATGATAATAAGGTTTATAATAGAAAATTAGTTAATGAAATAAGTTTTAAATAAAATTTTAAAGAAAATTTTTCGTTTTCTTTTTTTTTTATTTTTATCTTTTCTCCTATAAAAAAAATAAAATTTTTTAGAGTAACTATCTTATTTTTAATTAAATTTTATTAGTATTTAATGATTAATTTATCAAAAATACTTTATCTCTTTAGGATCTGAGACTACACCGCTGTTTATTCAATTAGCATTCAACTCAACTTTATTACATAAGTGAATTTTCTAAGTAAACAGGTTTTTTTATTGGGCCATAAATTTAATACTGGATCATTACGGCGCTTTTCTAACAGATTTACTTACATTATCCATAGAGGATTTAGACTTTTCTTTAAATCGTTCTTTATTTTTAAATATTTTTATATTTTATAATGAAGTTTTATTTATTACAGCTAATAAAAATCTTTTTTACTGATTTATATGTAATAAGTCTCCACTTTTTTTATTTATATTTATAATTTGTGGTAGTTTTTTACTAAAAAAATATATTATATTGATAGCCGCACGTAATGACAGATCACAGCCATATTATTAAAAGCTTGCGGTAAAGATGGATTTCGTTCTAATGCTTGAAAATAATATTCTAAAGCTTTTGCGTGTTCTCCATTACTTGTATGAATAAGACCTATATTGTATAGTATATAACTTCGATCATAGGGGTCAATTTCTAAGCGCATAGCTTCATAATAATTTTGTAAAGCTTCTGCATATTCTCCTTCAGATTGAGCTGACATTCGTTACGATCGTCTATATAATTCTAGAAAAATAAATAAACTTCGTTTCAAAACCGTACATGAAATTTTCATTTCATACGGCTTCTCTTGTTTAATATATAAACGGGATTAATCTATAAAATTTATAAAAAAGTTTTACCCAATATAATAAATTACCAAGGGCTAGTTTTTTCAAAAAATAGCTAGCCATCCTTCTTTTAAAAAGGATTTTTATTTCAATTTTAAATTTAATTTTTAAATTTTTCTTTGTTCTTAATACTTTGTTTCTTAAAGGATTAGCTTTTTCGACAATCTCCGATGGTTATATGAGTACCCAATTTACAAATGAGATGGATTTTTGTTTTCCTAACCATAAATTTATTAGTAAATAATTTTTACTATTGCGTATAAAAAAGTTTTATTTAAAATTTGACGAAGTTTTTGTGTTGTCGATTTCTACACGTAATGCTTTTCCAACTATGTATGCTTATAAAGTAAACTTAAAATTATAGCGTTAACCTTTTGCTTAATACTTTAATTCCTAGAAAATTAAAAGATTAAAGGCTACATTAATCGAGGGTACACGACAGAAGGAATTCTTTTTTCTAAATTAACCTTCACTAAGTATAAGTTTCATGTAATTAAATATTTTCATGTTTTATTCCTATAAAATAAATTTTAACAAGAGTTCAAAAGTCAAATCGCACCATCTCTATAATAACTAAAAGCTTCTTTTTCCCTTTGTGTAGTCGGAATTATTCGTAATAAAATGTCAGCAACAATTGTAAAAGTTTTATCAATAAAATTATCATTCTTTTGAGATCGAGGCATAATCAAATACAGCTTTGGCAAATTTTTAATATTCCCTTTATTTGAGAATAAATCCATTAAATTTTTTTTATAATATATTTATTTAAATATAAATATATATTAAATATGTAAATAAATTTAATTTCTTAATTAAAAAAACTAAAAAACTTGCTATTCTACAAACTTATGACTTAAAATTACAGAAAAATATTATAGGAAAGATGGCCGAGTGGTCGAAGGCGTAGCATTGGAAATGCTATGTAGGCTTTTGTTTACCGAGGGTTCGAATCCCTCTCTTTCCGGAGTTATAAATTTTTATTATGTATGTAATTAAAAATACTATTAATTCTTAGTTAAGCTTGACGAGAATAATATTCTACAACCAATAATTCATTTATTTTTAAACCAATTGATTCACGATCTAATATTTGATTAACTAATCCTTTTTTTTCTAAAGAACTATAAGTTAAATGATTTGGTATTTTATATTTTTGATAAAACTCTATATTTTTACTAATTATAGTCTCAGATTTTTGTTGATTTTTTATAGTAATAAAATCTTGAGGTTTACACCGATAACTTGGTATATCTACTATACAATCATTAACTAAAATATGTCTATGATTTACTAATTGTCTTGCTCCAGGAATCGTAGGAGCCATACCTAATCGAAAAATAATATTATCTAAACGCATTTCGAGTAATTGTAATAAAACTTCACCTGTGGATCCTTTTGCTTTTCTAGCAATACGTACATAATTAAGTAATTGTCGTTCTGTTATTCCATAATGAAAACGTAATTTTTGTTTTTCTTCTAAACGAATGCGATACTGAGAAATTTTTTTATTAGATGTTGATTGATTGAGAGAACTAGATTTTAACTGGGGTGTTTTATTAGTTAGCCCTGGTAAAGTTCCTAAACGACGTATTATTCTTACACGAGGTCCTCGATAACGGGACATAAAAACTCCTTATTTTTACAAAAAAAATTTACAGAAAAAAAGATAAAATAATAATAATAATATTCATAATAAAAAGTAAAAGATATTCAATCAATTTATTTTTTTTATAAAGTTTTTTTACTTCAAATTTATTTAACTTTTTTTACCAAAAAATTATATATTTTTTTTTAGTCAAAAACATCATAACATGAGAGACACTACAAAAAAAAACAATATTACTTTTTTTATATAAATAAACTTTTAAAAGTTTTTAAACTTTTTATTTTAAGATCTATTTTTAGTAATATATTTATTATTAAAAAAAGCCCGCTATCGGAGTCGAACCGATGACCATCGCATTACAAGTGCGGTGCTCTGACCTCTGAGCTAAGCAGGCTTTATTAATAGAAGTAAATAATAATAATAATTATTTATTTTATTTTGTTATTTTGAGTAACTGAATTATTATATCAATAAAAATTTAATAATGCAATAATTTAGTTCAAAAAAAAATGCTGGATTTTACTAATTAAAAAAAAATTATATATATATATATATACATAAAGTGTTGCCTTAAAACTTATAAAATATTATAATTGTTTAATATAGTAAAATTTTACTAATTATAATTTTTTTTTATATAATTTATTTTTTTTATTTTTTTAATGTGAACTAAAAAAAAGGGGGGGGTATGGCGGAATTGGTAGACGCTACGGACTTAAATAATTTGAGCGTTAGTAGAAAAACTTACTAAATGCTAGCTTTCAGATTCAGGGAAACTTAGGTTGATAAAAATATAAGCAATCCTGAGCCAAATCTTATTTCGTTTGAAAATAAAATAGGTGCAGAGACTCAATGGAAGCTATCCTAACGAATAACATTTTAAAAATTATTTAAAATTTATTTTTTAGATATTAAGCGAGGATAAAGATAGAGTCCAATTTTACATGTTAATTTTAGCAACAATTTAAATTGTAGTAGAAAGAAAATCCGTTGGCTTTATTGACCGTGAGGGTTCAAGTCCCTCTACCCCCAAAACTATAATTTTTTATTGACATAAACTGGAAGTTTATGTTAGGATAAGTCAATCAAAAAAGCCGGAATAGCTCAGTTGGTAGAGCAGAGGACTGAAAATCCTTGTGTCACCAGTTCAAATCTGGTTTCTGGCATTATAAAATTATTTTATATATTTCTTATTTTTATTATATATTTATTTTATGATATATTTATATATACATTATTTTGTTTTATTGTCTAATTTAAGACAATAAAACAAGTTTTTTTTTAAAAAGTGGATCTCTAATTAATCTATTTATTCGCATAGAATAAAATTTCTTTTAGCTTCTAAATTTAGATTAATAAGCATCTTGTAATTCATAAAAATCCGGTACAATGTAATCTTTACGTAAAGGCCAACCAATCCAAGTATCAGGCATTAATATACGTTTAAGACGTGGGTGATTTTCATAATAAATTCCTAGCATATCATAAGATTCCCGTTCTTGAAAATCTGCACTTTTCCAAATCCAAAAAACAGATGGTATTTTAGGCTTTTGTCTTGATACAAAAATTTTGATACATATTTCTTCGGGTTGATCTGCATTATTTTGTATTTTTGTAAAATGATATACACTAGCTAATAATCCACCAGGTGCTACATCATAAGCGCATTGAGAACGAAGATAATTAAAACCATAAACATATAAAGCAACCGCTATAGAAAGCCAATTTTCAGATTTTATTTGTAAAATTTCTACACCTTGATAATCAAAACCTAAAGGTCGATGAGCTAGGTTATGTTTTGCTAGCCAACCAGATAATCGCCCTTGTATTTTAGTAGTAGTAGTAGAATTATTTGTATAAGTATTTAACATATTTAAGTTTTTAAAAAATTTTATTTATTTTGAATATTTTTTTTATTATTCTCTTTTTTTAATAAAAAAGTTAAATTTTTATTTTTTTCAATTAAAGCAAAATTTTCTAAAGTTGAATTAAATTGAGATTTAGAAAATTGAGGATATAACTGTTTATTAGATTGTTTAGTATTATTATTAGATACAAAATGAAATTTATGATTTAATGTTAAATATCTCTCTCCTTGTTTAAATTTAGATTTATCTTTATATGTTTCTTGAGCTACTTTTTTACGAAGTTTTATTATAGCATCTATAATAGCTTCTGGTTTTGGTGGACAACCAGGTAAATAAATATCTACAGGAATTAATTTATCTACTCCACGAACTGTACTATACGAATCTGTACTAAACATACCTCCTGTAATAGTACACGCTCCCATAGCAATCACATATTTAGGCTCAGGCATTTGCTCATATAATCTTACTAAAGACGGTGCCATTTTCATTGTTACAGTACCAGCTGTTATTATAAGATCTGCTTGTCTTGGACTAGACCTTGGAACTAAACCATAACGATCGAAATCAAAGCGTGAGCCAATTAATGAAGCAAATTCAATAAAACAACAACTAGTACCATAAAGAAGTGGCCATAAACTAGAAAGCCTAGCCCAATTTGAAAAATCATTAAAAGTTGTTAAAATAATTGAATTTGAGTTTTTTTGATTGGAGAGTGAATTTATAAGTGGCTTCATAGAATTATTAATTTTATTTTTATAATTGTACTCGTTAGAATTTAAGACCATTCTAATGCTCCTTTGCGCCATGCATAAACTAAACCGATAATCAAAATAAATACAAAAACTAAAGCTTCAATGAAAGCAGATAGGCCTAATTTATTAAAACTCATAGCCCAAGGATAAAGAAAAACTGTTTCTATATCGAAAATAACAAAAACTATAGCGAACATATAATAGCGAATTTGAAACTGAATCCAAGCATCGCCCATTGGTTCTATACCCGATTCATAACTAGTTAGTTTTTCTGGTCCTTGATCATTATTACTAATAGGTCTTAAAATCTTAGAAATTGAGAAAGCTAATATAGGAATAAAACTGGCTATTAATAAAAAAATAAAAAAAGAATTGTATTTAGGCAATAAAAACATTAATATACTCCTGTAAAATAAGAAGAACAATTTTATTTTAAATAATAATAAAATTTAATTAATTGAATATTTTATTCATATATACATATGAATAAAATATTCAATATATATATATATATACAAACTATAAATAAATATATGAACTAATAAAAAGTAATAATAATAATTCAAATACTAAATATTTTAATAATTTAGGGCTATACGGATTCGAACCGTAGACAATCTCGGTAAAATAGTTAAAAATATTTATTTGAAATGTACTTATAACTATTTTAGGAACCCAACATGCAGTTTTTATTGCATTGGGCTCTTTCATCAACTAAAAATAAATTTAGTTATTTTGCTATCCTTTTTTTTACTGAAATAATGAAATAGCTCCGTGTGCTTAAAAAATCTTTTGAAGCAATCCCAAAGTTAAAAAAAAAATTAATGTTGACATAGGTTTGCTTAATTTAGCATGGATTTACTCAGAATGAATTTCTATTACTTGGAGATTTTTAAACTTTATACACCTTAAAGCTTATCAAGTAAGAAAATAGAATATCTCGAGGTCCTCGTACTATCCTCATCATGCTTAGCATTGAATAATTTTCAATTTTACCATATCAACTAAAAGAGAAATTTTAATTTATTATAAATTAAAGTTTAATTTTTTGTCATGCTATTGTTCTGTTATATTAATTATAAAAGTAAGACAAAATATTTCATAAAATAAATTTTATTCTGAATCGTATAACACAATAAATTTTTTAAAAGCATTGGCGCACGTGTAAACGAGGTGCTCTACCGCTGAGCTATAGCCCTTATTATTATTATTTCTAATTAATAATATAATAACATAATTTTTTTTTTTTTGTCAAGACAATTATTCAAATAAAATAAAAGAATAAAAGATTTTTTTTATTTTATATCTTTTTTAAATATATTCATAAAAATATTGCTTATATATTAATTAATAGGCTAAAATATTAATAGCCTACTTAACTCAGTGGTTTAGAGTATCGCTTTCATACGGCGAGAGTCATTGGTTCAAATCCAATAGTAGGTATAGGGAAATAATTAATAAAAGAACTCAATGGTATATAATCTATATACCATTAAGTTCACTAAAATTTTTAATTTTAGGAAATAGCTTCAATAGCTTCTAAGCGTGCTTTTGCTCTTTTTAAAGTTAAATTAGCTTCAATAGCTTGTTTTCGACCGTTCGCTTGAGATAGCTTAGTTTGAGCCATCTGAAAAGTTTCTTGAGCATCTTGCAAATTTATTTCATTAGCTTTTTCTGCTTCATTTACCAAAATTGTCATTTGATTGTTGTCTATCATAGCAAAACCACCCATTAATGCCATAGTAGACCATTTTTCATTAAGTCGTATTTTTATAATACCTATATCTAAGGCTGTTAAAAGTGGTGCATGGTTAGGTAATATACCAATTCGACCACTGTTTGTAGATAAAATAATTTCTTGTACTTCAGAATTCCAAACAATTCGATTTGGAGCCATTACACGAAGATTTAGGGTCATGTTTTATTAATTCTCCACTTGTAAGGTTGCAGCCTTTGCAGTAGCTTCATCAATATTACCTACTAAATAAAAAGCTTGCTCAGGAAAACTATCTAATTCTCCAGAAAGAATCATTTGAAAACCTTTAATAGTTTCAATAAGACTAACATATTTACCTGGAGAACCTGTAAATACTTCTGCTACGAAAAACGGTTGTGATAAAAAACGCTCAATTTTTCGTGCTCTTGCTACAGTTAATCTGTCTTCTTCTGATAATTCATCAAGTCCAAGAATAGCTATAATATCTTGTAATTCTTTATAGCGTTGTAATGTCTGCTTAACTCCTTGAGCTGTTTCATAATGCTCTTCACCTACAATCCAAGGTTGAAGCATAGTAGAAGTTGAATCTAAAGGATCTACTGCTGGATAAATACCTTTAGATGCTAATCCTCTTGATAACACAGTAGTTGCATCTAAATGTGCAAAAGTTGTAGCAGGAGCTGGGTCAGTTAAGTCATCTGCAGGTACATAAACTGCTTGAATTGAAGTAATAGAGCCTTCTTTTGTTGAAGTTATTCTTTCTTGTAAAGTACCCATTTCTGTACTTAAAGTTGGTTGATAACCTACAGCAGATGGCATTCTACCTAATAAAGCAGATACTTCTGAGCCGGCTTGAACAAAACGAAAAATATTATCAATAAATAAAAGTACATCTTGTTTATTAACATCTCTAAAATATTCGGCCATTGTTAAAGCAGTTAAGCCTACTCTCATACGAGCTCCAGGTGGCTCATTCATTTGACCATAAACCAAAGCTACTTTTGATTCTGAAATATTTTCTTCATTAATTACTTTTGACTCTTTCATTTCCATGTAAAGATCATTTCCTTCGCGAGTACGTTCCCCTACTCCACCAAATACAGATACACCACCATGTGCTTTAGCAATGTTATTAATTAATTCCATAATAAGTACGGTTTTTCCTACACCAGCTCCTCCAAACAATCCAATTTTTCCACCACGTCGATAAGGAGCTAAAAGATCTACTACTTTAATTCCTGTTTCAAAAATAGATAATTTAGTATCTAATTGTGTAAAAGCCGGAGCAGATCTATGAATCGGAAAAGTTGTACTAGCATCTACAGGACCAAGATTATCTACAGTTTCTCCTAGAACGTTAAAAATACGTCCAAGAGTAGCTTCCCCAACTGGAACACTCAAAGGAGCTCCTGTATCAATAACTTGCATTCCTCTCATTAAACCATCTGTCGCACTCATAGCAACAGCTCGAACCTTATTATTTCCTAATAATTGCTGTACCTCACAAGTAACATTAATTTCTTGACCTGCTGTATTTTGACCCTTAACTATTAAAGAATTATAAATATTAGGCATTTTACCTGGAGAAAAAGTAACATCTAATACGGGACCAATAATTTGAGTAATACGTCCTATATTTTTAGCAATAAGTGTTGAAGTACCAAAAGTGCGAGAATCTGTTTTCATAAAATTTAGAAGTAATAAATTAGTTGCTGATTATATTGAAAAAATATTTAGTATCAACTCGATCATTTAATTATTGAAGAAAAAAATTACTTTCAATTAATTCTTATATATAGATATAAGTATATGAATAGATATAAGTATATGAAATAAAAAAAATTAAAAAGTATAAGAAATAAAAAAATAAATTAAATTATTAAATTAGGTAATAGTTTATTTTTTTATTTCTTACTATGTTTTTAATTCAATCTTATTTTTATTAATTAGTTTAACATTCAAAAGATTATTAGGTCAATGCTTATACAAATAAAACTTATTTACTAAAAATAATCTGAGTTGCATCAAATGTAAAAAATACTATACAATGATACTGTTTTGTTATAGTAAAATAACTTTGTCTAAAAACAGACAAAATTAAATACCAAAGATGTTTTTTTATAAGATTAAAAAAACTTATTTGTCGAGCAGACCTCATCCTTGCAAGAGTTATCAATTGAGTTGTCGGGAGGGACCTATGTCACCACAAACGGAGACTAAAGCAGGTGTTGGATTTAAAGCTGGTGTTAAAGATTACAGATTAACTTATTACACTCCAGATTATCAGACTAAAGAAACTGATATTTTAGCAGCATTTCGAATGACTCCTCAACCAGGAGTACCCGCTGAAGAGGCAGGAGCTGCAGTAGCTGCGGAATCTTCCACTGGTACATGGACCACTGTTTGGACTGACGGACTTACCAGTCTTGATCGTTATAAAGGACGATGCTATGATCTTGAAGCAGTTCCTGGAGAAGAGAATCAATATATTGCTTATGTTGCTTACCCATTAGATCTATTTGAAGAAGGTTCTGTTACTAATTTATTTACTTCTATTGTTGGTAATGTTTTTGGATTTAAAGCTTTACGAGCTTTACGTCTAGAAGATTTACGTATTCCTCCAGCTTATTCCAAAACTTTCCAAGGCCCACCTCATGGTATTCAAGTTGAAAGAGATAAATTAAATAAATATGGTCGTCCATTATTAGGATGTACTATTAAGCCAAAATTGGGTTTATCTGCTAAAAACTATGGTAGAGCTGTATATGAATGTCTTCGTGGTGGACTTGATTTCACAAAAGATGATGAAAACGTAAATTCTCAACCTTTTATGCGTTGGAGAGACCGTTTCTTATTTGTAGCTGAAGCTATTTACAAATCTCAAGCTGAAACAGGTGAAATTAAAGGACATTATTTAAATGCTACCGCAGGTACATGTGAAGAAATGATGAAAAGAGCTCAATTTGCTAGAGAGCTAGGCATGCCTATTGTTATGCACGACTATTTAACAGGTGGTTTTACTGCAAATACTAGTTTGGCTCATTACTGTCGTGATAATGGCTTGCTTCTTCATATTCACCGCGCAATGCATGCAGTTATTGATCGACAAAAAAATCATGGTATGCATTTCCGTGTATTAGCTAAAGCATTGCGTTTATCCGGTGGAGACCATATTCACGCTGGTACTGTAGTAGGTAAACTTGAAGGAGAACGTCAAGTAACTTTAGGGTTTGTTGATCTACTTCGTGATGATTATATTGAGAAAGATAGAAGCCGTGGTATTTATTTCACTCAAGACTGGGTTTCTTTACCAGGTGTTTTACCTGTAGCTTCTGGTGGTATTCATGTTTGGCATATGCCAGCATTAACTGAAATCTTTGGAGATGATTCTGTATTACAGTTTGGTGGAGGAACTTTAGGTCACCCTTGGGGTAATGCACCTGGAGCAGTTGCTAATAGAGTTGCCTTAGAAGCTTGTGTACAAGCTCGTAATGAAGGACGTGATCTTGCTCGCGAAGGTAATGAAGTTATTCGTGAAGCTACTAAATGGAGTCCTGAATTAGCTGCGGCTTGTGAAGTTTGGAAAGAAATTAAATTTGAGTTTGATACAATTGATACTCTATAATTTAATTTTTTTTCTTTGACTTTTATTTCTGTCAAAGTAAGTTTTTAAATTTAGTAAAATAAAAAATATCTAATTAATAATAAGTAGAAAAAAACCTATAGGTTTTTTTCTACTTATTATTAATTAGATATTTTAATTTGTTTTTTGAAGGTTTTGTAGCTCAGTGGATTAGAGCGTATGGTTCCGAACCATGAAGTCAAGGGTTCAAATCCCTTCTAAACCATTAAATAAAAAAAAATTCTTTTAATTAGTTTTTCTTTATTTGTATTAAACTTTAATTATATATTATGTTAGATAAAAAAAAATTAATATTATTGATTATTAAAAAATATTAATTATATAAAATATATATTCACTATTAATGTGAAAAAATTAAATAAAAACTACTAACATGTCTTTAATGAATTGGTTTGAAGATAAACGCCGATTTGGTGGCTTAATTGGAGCTTCTATTGAAAAAGCTACAAAAGGATATATTCTTAATGAAAGAAAAAGACTTAAAGTTAACACTACTAACGGACTATGGACTCGACGTGATAATTGTGAAAATATTCTTTATGTTAGATTTTTGAAACAAAACAAATCTATTTGTGAAGAGTGTGGATATCATTTACAAATAGGCAGTACAGAAAGAATTGAACTTTTAATTGATCGTGGAACCTGGCAGCCTATGGATGAAGATATGGTTGCTCGAGATGTTCTCAAATTTTCTGATGAAGATTCTTATAAAAGTCGTGTTATTTTTTATCAAAAAAGAACTGGTTTAACTGATGCTATTCAAACAGGTATAGGCAAATTAAATAAAAATTTAATTGCTCTTGGAGTTATGGAGTTTCAATTTATGGGAGGAAGTATGGGTTCTGTAGTAGGTGAAAAAATAACCCGTCTTATTGAATATGCTACTGAAAAATCTATGCCATTAATTATTGTATGCTCTTCTGGAGGAGCACGAATGCAAGAAGGAACATTAAGCTTAATGCAAATGGCTAAAATTTCATCTGTTTTACAAATTCATCAAGCTAAAAAAAAATTCCTTTATATAGCTATTCTTACATATCCTACAACCGGTGGAGTTACTGCTAGTTTTGGTATGTTAGGAGATATAATTATTGCTGAACCTAAAGCATATATTGCATTTGCTGGTAAAAGAGTAATTGAACAAACATTACGTCAAAAAATACCATATGGTTTTCAAGTTGCTGAATCTTTATTTGATCATGGTTTACTTGATTTAATTGTTCCACGTAACCTTCTAAAAGGAGTTTTAGGTAAAATATTTGAACTTTATGGTTTAGCTGCTTATAAAGAGCATAATAATTCTTTTTTTTAATTTAATATTTGTTTTATGAATTTCTTTTTTTTAATAAAAATTTTAATTAAATTTTTTTTATTCTTTTTAAATGTTATAATTTTTGTATAGATGCTAAAATTTTATATATTAATGTAACTACTTTATTTAAATTTTAATTAAAATTGTAATATTTATTTATTTTTAAGTTAAGATTAAAAAATTTTTAAGTAATTATAAAAAAATATATTAACATCTTTTTTAGAAAAACGGTATAATTAACTTTCTTATTTTTTTATAACTATTTTTTCTACAAATAATATTATTTATTAAAGGTAATTTTTTTATGACAGCTTCTTATTTACCTTCGATTTTCGTTCCTCTAATAGGTCTAGTTTTTCCAGCAATTACAATGGCTTCTTTATTTATATATATTGAACAAGACGAAATAATCTAAAATTTTTATTAAAAAACTAATAAAAATTTTAGATTATTCTTATATTTCGTCTATTTATTAACTTTTAAATTTCTACAATTTCTACTTTTTAATCAAATTTCAATTAATAAATATATATATATATCTATATATAAATCTGTATATAGATATATATATAAATAAAAATGACAAATTCTAATTATAAAAAACCTATATAAAAAAAATTAATATAGTTTTTTATTCGATTCAAATAAAATAAAAAATTATATTAATTTAATATATAAAAAATTTAGTTTTGTTTTTTTTTTTGCTAGTTATCCTATATATTTCATAAATTTTTGGAGATGTCACTATGAAGCGTGAATCTGAATGGCTTTGGGTAGAGCCTATAATAGGATCTCGAAGAATCAGTAATTTTTGTTGGGCATTTATTCTTTTATTTGGTGCATTCGGATTTTTTTCCGTAGGATTTTCCAGTTATTTTGGTAAAGATTTAATACCTTTCTTATCATCTCAACAAATTCTTTTTGTACCTCAAGGGGTTGTAATGTGTTTTTATGGTATTGCAGGGTTATTTCTTAGTTTTTATTTATGGTGCACGATTTTATGGAATGTAGGTAGTGGTTATAATAAATTTGATAAAAAAGAAAAAATTGTTTCTTTATTTCGTTGGGGATTTCCTGGGAAAAATCGGCGTATTTATATTAATTTCTTTATGAAAGATATACAAGGAATACGTATGGAAGTTCAAGAAGGTATTTATCCTCGGCGTATTCTCTATATGAAAATAAAAGGTCAACAAGATATTCCTTTAACACGCTTCGGGGAAAAATTCACTTTGAGAGAAATTGAAGAAAAAGCTGCAGAATTAGCTAGATTTTTACGTGTATCTATAGAAGGACTTTAAAATTAAAAATAAAAAAAAATTTAAAATAATTTTAAATTTGTCTAATTAATATAGAATAAAAAAACTTTAATATTGTTTTTTTCTGTTTTAACAAATCTTAATTAAATAGTATTTATGAAATCTTATTACGTGCAATTCTATTTTTGGTTATCAAAAACTCCATACCGTTCTTTGGAAAGAGCTTATAAAACAAGCAAAAAAATACAATATATAAAAAAAGATTATTTTTCTTATAAAAATAAGAATTTGTCTTCAAGACGGTCTTGGCAAGCCATAATGTTATATATAAATACAAATTTAAATAACTATGTATTTATAATATATTGCAGTCTTTTAGAATATAAAATTAGTTTATTTGTTTTAAGCATTATAAATAATTTAGTCTTAACTATATCAAATTTTTTTAATTCTTTTTTTTCTAAAGTTACTAATTATTTTCTAGTTTTTATTAAATTTATTCCACAATTTTTAATGTTTCCACAGTTTTATTTTTTTTCTTTTTGGAAAAATATTCTAAATTTTTTTTTTTTTTTTCACCCAAAAACTTTCTAAAGAAAATTGAAAATAAAATAGACAAAATTAAAATTAATTGTAAAAAAAAAATTATTAAAATTAAAACTTCTTTTATTTTAACTAATTTAGTAAGAAAAGATTCAAAAAAAATTGAACAAATGAATAAAAAATTAGCTTGGATTGAAGCTAGTTTAAATGACTTAGATACATGGAAGCATTATTATTCTTTTTCTTTTTTTTCTTTTGAAAAAAAAAATTTAGAAAACACTTTATATTTTCTAGATTTTGAAAAAATTGATGTTACTACAGCGGCTTATGAATCTATAGGTCTTGTACCTCGTTCAATAACTCGTACTTTGTCTGGATTTCAAGCAGAATTAACAGGACAATCAACTTCATTAGTTCTTCAAGATTTTCAAATATCTCGCTATCAGGCATTGGCTTCTGTACAATATATGTTATTTTTATTTTCTTTTCCGTGGGGATTTTCTATTTTATTCAAAATTTGGTTTTTAGAGCCTTGGCTCAAAAATTGGTGGAATACTTATCAATTTCAAATTTTTCTTAATTCTTTTCAACAAGAAATAGCATTGAAAAGACTTCAAGAGATAGAAGAACTTACTTGGTTAGATAAAGTAATGGTAAATTCTTTGAAAGAAATAAAATCACATGATCTTAATATAGAAATTCATCAAAAAACAATTCAGTTAGTCAAAATATATAATGAAAATAGTTTAAATACTCTTTTACAGTTATTAACAGACATTATTTATTTTATTATTTTAAGCGCTGTTTTTATCTTAGGTAAAAAAAGACTAGCTATTTTAAATTCTTGGATTCAAGAATTATTTTATAGTTTAAGTGATACAATGAAAGCTTTTTTTATTCTTTTATTAACAGATTTATGTATTGGATTTCATTCACCTCATGGTTGGGAAATAGTTATAGGTTCTTTTTTAGAACATTTGGGGTTTGCCCATAATAAACATATAATATCTTGTTTTGTTTCAACTTTTCCAGTCATTTTAGATACTGTTTTTAAATATTGGATTTTTCGGCATTTAAACCGTATATCTCCTTCTATCGTAGCAACTTATCATACAATGAATGAATAAAAAATAAACATTTAATTATAAAATAATTTGTTAATTATTAGTTAGTTTTTTGATTACTAATGTAGAGTAGAATATTTTTGATTTATGATCTTCATTATTATTATAATGAGCAGAATTATAAATAAGGATCACTAGTTTAGCTAAGTATCCTGCTAATGAATTTTTTGGAAGAGAATAATTGAACTATGCAGAACAAAAATATTAATCACTGGATAAAAAAGTGCGTGATTCGATCGATTTCGATCATAATCTTGATGAAAATGATAGCTTGGCCATCTATTTCCGAAGCATATCCAATTTTTGCACAACAAGCATATGAAGACCCTCGAGAAGCAACCGGTCGTATTGTATGTGCTAATTGTCATTTAGCTAAAAAACCCGTAGATATTGAAGTTCCTCAATCTATATTACCAGATACTGTATTTGAGGCTGTTGTTAAAATTCCTTACGATACACAAATCAAACAAGTTCTTGCTAATGGTAAAAAAGGAGCATTAAATGTAGGAGCTGTACTTATTTTACCCAAAGGATTTGAATTAGCTCCTTCAGATCGTATTCCTCCAGAAATGAAAGAGAAAATAGGTAATCTTTATTTTCAATCTTATAGTTCTGATAAAAAAAATATTATTGTAATAGGTCCTATTTCGGGTAAAAAATATAGTGAAATTATATTTCCTATTCTTTCACCAGATCCTGCTGTTAATAAAGAAACAAATTTTCTAAAATATCCTATATACTTAGGTGCTAATAGAGGAAGAGGACAAATTTATCCGGATGGAAGTAAGAGTAATAATACTGTTTATAATTCATCGATTACAGGTAAAGTAAGTAAAATTTTACGTAGAGAAAAAGGTGGTTATGAAATAACTATTGATAGTTTAGATGGTCGCCAAGTTGTAGATATTGTACCTTCAGGACCAGAACTTATTATTTCAGAAGGTGAATTAATTCAAGCAGATCAACCTTTAACAAATAATCCTAATGTGGGTGGTTTTGGCCAAGGAGATGCAGAAATAGTACTTCAGGATCAATTACGTATTCAAGGTCTTTTATTCTTTTTTGCATCCGTTATATTAGCACAAATATTCTTAGTACTTAAAAAGAAACAATTTGAAAAAGTTCAATTAGCAGAAATGAATTTTTAATTTTTTAATAAAAAATTAAATTAAAGCGTTTGATTAATAGAATTCTTTTCTATTATGGATGATCATTATAATGAAATTCAATTTAGGTTTTTTATGTTTATATAATATGATAATCATTTCTTTAGAAATCGAATATTTTGAATATTATTATCTTTTTCCTTTATTAAAAGAAATGTTAAATTATCATGGATATACATTAAAATTAAATTATTTAAAAAATTTGACTCAACAAGCATTAATAAACACATATCAATTAACTAAATGGGGGGAAAGGTTTCATAAATATTATAATAAATTCTACTATAATATCTATTTTTTTATGATTCTAAAAAAAAAAAATCAAAAATTAAAAAAAAGTATATATAATCAATATATATATGAAAATAGAAATAAAAAATTACCAAAAAAATCTTTTTTGTATTTGATTTTTAAATTAATTATATCTTATAAAAAATGGAAAGCTGATGAACTATACATAAAAATGGCTCATATTGCTTATTGTGAAAATATAATAGATTTTCCGATTAAACTTTTTAAAATGGCTCGTTTTGAAAAACAAATTTCTTTTTTTTTTATTTCTATTTTTAAGATGTAAATAAAAAAATATAGGTATATTTTTGTATTTATTATATTATTTATATTAATATTCTAAATTTTTTATTATAAAAAAAAATTAGAATAATAAAAAAATGAGTTATTGTTTTACTAAATTGAAAAGATACTATAAAATTTATTGCATAAAATTTATAGTATCTTTTCAATTTTATTATTATTTAAATAACAAAATTTTTTAAAAATTTTGTTCAATTAAATTTATTTTTTTATTTTTTATTATAATTTATTCATTTTATGAATAATTTATAATAATTTATATATATATTAAAAAATTAAATTATTATAACGATGAGCCTAATCCAGAGTATGAGCCATAAAAAAAGATACCCACTAAACCAATTACAAGAGTACCAAATACAGTACCTATTAACCATAAAGGAATTCTTCCGGTGGTATTTGCCATTTATCTTATACTCCTTTTTTAATTTCATTTTTAGTTATAACTTAAACAAAAAAAGAACAGTTATAAATATTAAATTTTAAATTCATTCCAAATAAGGCAAAAGAATTTCTGTTCTAATTAATTAAAAAAATAATTAGAAAATAAAACAGCTAATACAAAAATCAATAACAAACCCCAATAGAGGCTAGTACGATTTAATTCTACACTTTGTTTGTTTGGGTTTGGTTGTGTCATATCTTTACATTTTAAATAAAGTTTATTATTCAAATTTATCGTTGAATAAATTGCATTGCTGAAATTGATCCTAGAAAAAAAACTGTAGGTATAGCTAGTCCGTGAACGGCCAACCACCTAACTGTAAAAATTGGATAAGTTCTATCTATAGTCATTGATACCTCCTAAAAAGATCTAGTAAATTCATCAACTTGTTCTAGTGAATTAAAACGACCAGTAATTAAAGGAACTTCTTGTCGGCTTTCTGTAAAATATTCATTTGGCCGAGGGCTTCCAAAAACGTCATAAGCCAAACCTGTACTAACAAATAGCCAACCTGCGATAAACAAAGATGGTATAGTTATGCTGTGGATTACCCAATATCGAATACTGGTAATAATATCAGCAAAAGGGCGTTCTCCTGTATTTCCAGACATGCTTAACTCCATATATATTTTGTAAAGGCTGGAAAAATTCCATAAAAGATTAAATCTAAAAAATTTTATAAAATATAGATTTTTTTTTAGCCTAGTTAGATTATCATTATTATACCGAAGGTATTTTTGAAGCATACTAAATCAGTATATCTAGGGTTGTTTTAACGCAGCAAGACAAATAAAATAAAAAGATGTAAAAAAATTTAAAGTTTTTTAAATTTTTTAGTCAATTTAATTAATTTTTCATAAAATGATTAATTTATTATGTAAAATATAAAACCTTTTTTAGTATATTATACTAATTTAAATTATTAAAGTTTTATAAATGAAATTAAAAATAAAATTAACTATTATAAATAATAAATACTTTTAGTAGAAATTAATATACTTATATAATAAATAAAAAACAAATTATTTTTTATTAATTAAACTATCAATATAAAGTGTTATTAATATAATTAGTTAAATTTTAATTAAAATTTTATAGAAAATAGAAATCATCCGAAATAAAAATAAAATAGTGGCAAAATTAGTTAAATCTGCTACTATAAAAAAAGCATTGAAAAAATAAAGTCAATGTTATATTTATAATTATTAAAAGTATTTTCAATTAATAAAATTTTAATTCATAAAGAATTTAGGTAATTGTTTTACAAAAGATGTATACTAAATTTGTTATATTATCATTAGGATTTTTCTCATGCTTACTATAATCAGTTATTTTCTATTTTTGTTTGCTGCTTTATTTTTAGCTTTAGTTTTATTTATTGGTTTAAATAAAATACAACTTATCTAAGAAATTCTAAAAAAGGTAACTTTTAAGGTCCCATCAATTTCATTGTATTTCTCGAATAAATTTTGAGATTAATAATAAATTTAGTTAGTTTCTAACTTAAATATTATTTTAGTTAAATAAAAAATGGTTGAAGCATTGCTATCTGGAATTGTACTAGGGTTAATTCCAATAACTTTAGCTGGATTGTTTGTAACCGCTTACTTACAATATCGACGTGGTGATCAATTAGATCTTTAATTCAGAATTTATTTCAAAATATTTTCACAATCACGCTCTGTAGGATTTGAACCTACGACATCAGGTTTTGGAGACCTGCGTTCTACCGGGCTGAACTAAGAGCGCTTATTTCAAATAAAATTTTTAATAATAACAAATAATATTTTAATTTTTATTTATTTATAAAAAGAAAAAAAGTAGTTTAATATTACTAATTTACTTTAAAGTAGAATTTTATTATATATATATTTTCGGGTAGGGATGACAGGATTCGAACCTGCGACATTTTGTACCCAAAACAAACGCGCTACCAAACTGCGCTACATCCCTCCCATAATTAATTATTATTTTATAACTAATTGTATCTTATTTATTAAGTTTTTCCTATACTTTTTATTAATTTATCAATTATATTTTTAATAAAATTTAAATAAAATTATTAAAATTATTTTATTTGAAAAATAGATATAAAATGTAGATAAATTTTATATATATAGTTTATATATATAGTGGTTATTGTTTTTATGTAAATAAAAAATTATATATAAATATTATTTTTTCTTCATAAAAAAAATATCATTTAAGATAAAATAACTTTAATTAAATAAAAAAATATAAAATAAATTTTTAATTTATTTGTTTTTTCTTAAAAAATTTAATTAATTATTTTATTATATAAAAAAATTATAAGAAATAGAACAAACTTTATTAGTTTATTTAAAATTTTATAAATATGTATTATAAGGAGACCTACAATGCAAGATGTAAAAACGTATCTTTCTACAGCACCCGTATTAGCTACTCTATGGTTCGGATTTTTAGCTGGTTTATTAATAGAAATTAATCGTTTCTTTCCAGATGCTTTAATTCTTCCTGTTTTTTAAATAAAATAGACTTTCATATAAAAAAAAATTTATATTATAAATAATAATAATTTTTTTAGTTTTTTATTATTATTATAATTCGCTAAAAAATTTAAATTTAATTGCTAATTTTTTTAAATATATTTTATAAATTTTAGAGATTTAATATTCGAGATAAATAGTATTATGGCTAAAAATAAAGATGTAAGAGTAACAATTACTTTAGAATGTACTAATTGTGCTCAAAACAATGAAAAAAAAAAATTAGGTATTTCTAGATATACTACTCAAAAAAACCGTCGTAATACGCCTATTCGATTAGAATTAAACAAATTTTGTTCTTATTGTAATAAGCATACTATTCACAAAGAAATAAAAAAATAAATAGTTTTTATGAAACAAGCTATAAATAAATCTAAGCGATCTTCTCGTAGACGTTTACCACCGATTAGATCAGGTGAAATTATTGATTATAAAAATATAAATTTACTTCGTAGATTTATTAGTGAACAAGGAAAAATTTTATCTAGACGAATGAATAGATTAACTTCAAAACAACAGCGTTTAATGACTATTGCTATTAAAAGAGCTCGTGTTTTAGCTTTATTACCTTTTCTAAATAATGAAAATTAATTTAAATTTTTGATTTATTGTTGCTAAAGTTTTCTATATTTTCAATAATTTTTTTAATAATTTATTAACTTCCCTGGAGGAATTAGTTTCCAGGGAAGGATTTTTATTTAATCTTTTTTTTCATTTCTTTATTATTCACTAACTTTTTTTAATATTGTAAAAAAACAATTGTAATCTAGTAAAGCTATTTGCGCAAGCATTTTTCGATTCAAAAGTACTTGATTCTGATATAAATTTTGAATTAATTTGTTATAAGAAATTCCATTATTTCGGGATGCTGCGTTAATCCGAGTAATCCATAAGCGACGAAGATCTCTTTTTCGTTTATTTCTATCTCGATAAGAAGAAGCTAAAGCTCGCATTCCTTGCTGATTGGCTGTCCGAAATAGTTTTGAATGAGCGCCCTGAAATCCTGCTGTAAGTGTAAAAATATTTTTTCGTCGTTTTCGAGCTACATATCCACGTTTAACTCTAGTCATTAATGTCTACTCTCATAAATTACTGATTGATTTTAATTAAGGAATAAAAAAATAATCTTTTTTTATTTATTTTTTATTATTATTTTTCTTATTAATAGAAAAGTTAAATGAAAAATAAAAGTAACAAATTTAATTTTATTGATTATATTTTCTAAAAATTTGTTTGAAATAAAAAAATAAAAACGAAATATATATATATTTGATTTAATTATTACTATTTTTTTAATCATAAAAAAATAAATATATATATACATCTTTAGATACATAAAATTATTTTTTTAATTTTTGATAAAAAAAAGCTGACTTTTCTAGTGTAGAAAGTAAAAATTCTAATGGCTTTTGCTACTTTAACCTTCCTAACCATAATTTATTCAAGTTAAAAACCTTCTTATTCACAAAAGAATAGGACCTTGAAATAAGAAAAATAATGGATTCCATTGTTTCTATGACTTTTTCTTCAACGGTGAGGTCCTTTCTATATACCGGAGCTTTGTAAATTTAAAAAATGTTATTTGTAATTTATATAATTTTCAAATTTTAGCTTTATTTGATTAACTAAATAAAAAAAGTATTAAAATCAAAAACTTTTTTATCTAGTAACGATATGTTATTTTGATAGTTTGCTGGGCAGCTGACCTTATTAATCCGTTTTTGCAATCATACAATTATTCCATAATAAACTTTATTATTGTATTTTTTTTCGCTTAACACATTTGTAATTAAATCAATAGTATTGAAAATTTGCTTTTTTATCTTACATTAAAGTAATTGGATTTGCACCAATAAAAGCCATAAATTTCATTTATTTATTAAATAAATAATAGATTAGTAATTTGTTAAAATAAAAAAAGTTCGTCTGCTATACTGAACTTTTTTATTCTTTATAATTTTATAATCATAACAAGTCGCACATACACTCTAGTACAAACTCCTCTTCGTTGAGGACATCCGCAAAGGGCTGGAGATTTTGTTCTATTTTCTATTGGTTGTCTTCGATTTCTAATTAATTGTTGAATAGTAGGCATTTTAAATTATATGCAGAATTTATTGGTTTAAATTAATTTTAACCAGGAAAATATAATCTAAATTTTTTTATTTATTTAAATATATATATCAAACAGATTTTAAATTTAGTTTTAAATTAAAAAAAATTTTATTTAAAAATTTAACTATTTTCTATAGCTACAAGATCCACAATGCCATAAATTTTTGCTTCTTTTGCTGACATAAAAACATCTCTTTCCATATCTTCAGAAATAACCCATAAAGGTTTACCTATTCTTTGTACATAAACTCGAGTAATGTAATCACGAAGTTTTAGTACTTCTTCTGCTTCCATCATACATTCACCTGCTTGTCCATCATAATAAGAACTAGCAGGTTGATGAATCATTACCCTAATTATAAAATCTGATATAAAAAATTGTATGAACTGTACAAGCATTTTTTATATTGTATACAGCTCTAAAAATAAAATAATAAAATATGTTTTGAAAAAATATAGATTTATTTCAATAAAATATTTTTTAATATAATTAACTATTTTAAATTTTATATACCATTTTTCTTTTGTTAAATACTATTATGGTTCTATTGTTTTATATTTTTTTTCATAAAACAATGCCAAAGTTTTTTTTTAATATAGTTAAATTTTAATTTAACTAAAATTTAAAATTTGTATTTTTATATTTTCTAATTAATAAAAAGGTAAAGAAAATTATATTTATAACACTGAAATAAATAAAAAATTTTAATTAATTATCTTGATATTAAACTTTCTTTTAAGATTATTTTATCAAGCTTTTTATGTCATGCTATTATTACCTTCTATGAGGCGTATACATCTTTTTACTAATTAAAAAAAAGCAAATATTGGCGCAAAGCGTGAGGTAACGCTATACGTTTAGTAATTTCACCCCCAGTTAAAATAAATGATCCCATCGAAGCCGCTAATCCCATACAAATTGTATGAACATCTGGAACTACGAATTGCATAGCATCGTAAACAGATATTCCAGCTAGAACAGCTCCACCAGGAGAATTAATATATAAATACATATCTTTACTTTCATCTTCTCCATTTAAATACATCATAATTCCAATGAGTTGATTTGCAATTTCATCGTCTACATGTTGACCTAAAAAAAGTAATCTTTCCCGATAAAGTCGATTGTTATAATAAAATTTAATAAGTTATTTTTTTTATATAACTGTACTAGCTTTTTTATTTGCCCAATACAGTTTAAGCAGTTGAAAAAATATTATTTGTTTTTTTAGTTTTTTATAAAAATTTGAATATTTTATATTTTTTTTCATAAATATTTTAAATTATTATCATAACTTTGTTTAATAGTCTAAGTTCGTTTTTTATATACTTAGTGAACAGCATATTAAACAATTCATTCTTTAATATATTTATCAAATAATCTATTTATCTATTTTTTTTTATTTAAAATAGTTTCGTATTTTATATCTTCTTTTTTTTACAAACGGTTTTTAGTAATATCTTTAGGTTTATAATCTACTTCAGTAAAAATTAGTTAAGTCTTATCTACATATAAAAGTAAGCCTATTGTTTTTTTTACTTTTTAGCAATTTTCAAAATAAAATTTTCAATTATTAAATTTAACTAAATTTTTAATTTAAATCTTTAACGAAGTTTAAATCTTTATTTTTTGTTTCACTAACCATAGAAAAGATGACTAATCTTTTTTACTTAATAAATTTTATTAAGATATTATTTCATGCTATTAAAGCTTTAATAATTTATTAAGTTTAAAATGAAATAAAAACATCTAGATTATATTAAATAAATAAAAGATGATGGATAATTTCCATATAACCAAATATGTTTAATAAACGCACTATACGTCGATCCAAACAGCATCTTCTTCTCCTGGAAGCCTAAAAGGCACTTTTGGAACACCAATGGGCATTTTTTTTTATTTAAAATAAATATATAACAGCACTTAAAATGAAAATAGACAAAAAAATAAGTAGCTAACAAATAAAAAATTAGTTTATAATGTTATTAAGAAGATTATATTATATTTTTTTAATAATATTGTCATTATTATATATAATTTAATATATATATTATATATAATTTATAAAAAAAAAAAAATTTATTAAAGTTTAAACTATTTTTATGAGTTTAAAATTTATTTTATTGTAGTATAGTCATTAATTAATGCAAAAAAGTTACGTAGTCTCTAATTCTCTTTGAGAAAGGGGTATTTCCATGGGTTTGCCTTGGTATCGTGTTCATACTGTTGTACTAAACGATCCTGGTCGTTTAATTGCTGTACATTTAATGCATACAGCTTTAGTTTCTGGTTGGGCTGGTTCTATGGCTTTATATGAATTAGCGGTTTTTGATCCTTCTGATCCTATTCTTGACCCAATGTGGAGACAAGGTATGTTTGTTATACCTTTTATGACTCGTTTGGGGATAACAAAATCTTGGGGAGGTTGGAGTATTACTGGAGAAACTGTAAATAACGCAGGTATTTGGAGTTATGAAGGCGTGGCTGCAGTCCATATAATATTATCAGGGTTATTATTTTTAGCAGCAATCTGGCATTGGGTATATTGGGATTTAGAGTTATTTCGTGATGAACGTACAGGAAAACCTTCTTTGGATTTGCCTAAAATTTTTGGGATTCATTTATTTTTATCAGGAGTTCTTTGCTTTGCATTTGGAGCTTTTCATGTAACAGGTCTATTTGGTCCTGGTATATGGGTATCTGATCCTTATGGATTAACTGGAAAAGTACAACCTGTGGTTCCAGCTTGGGGAGCTGAAGGTTTTGATCCTTTTGTTCCAGGAGGAATAGCTTCGCATCATATTGCAGCAGGTATTTTAGGTATATTAGCAGGTTTATTTCATCTTAGTGTTCGTCCCCCTCAACGATTATATAAAGGATTACGTATGGGGAATGTCGAAACTGTTTTATCTAGTAGTATTGCCGCTGTATTTTTTGCTGCTTTTGTTGTCGCTGGGACTATGTGGTATGGTTCTGCTGCAACTCCGGTAGAATTATTTGGTCCTACTCGTTATCAGTGGGATCAAGGATTTTTTCAACAAGAAATAGATCGAAGAATTCGTTCTAGTAAAAATGAAAATCTTAGTTTATCTGAAGCTTGGTCTAAAATTCCAGAAAAATTAGCTTTTTATGATTATATTGGTAATAATCCAGCTAAAGGTGGATTATTTAGAGCAGGTGCTATGGATAATGGAGATGGAATAGCTGTTGGATGGCTAGGACATGCTGTTTTTAAAGATAGAGAAGGACATGAGCTTTTTGTTCGTCGTATGCCTACTTTTTTCGAAACTTTTCCAGTAGTTCTGGTAGATGAAGAAGGAATTGTTAGAGCTGATGTTCCATTTAGAAGAGCTGAATCTAAATATAGTGTTGAACAAGTTGGTGTAACTGTCGAATTTTATGGTGGTGAACTTAACGGAGTAAGTTTTAGCGATCCAGCTACAGTAAAAAAATATGCTAGACGTGCTCAACTAGGTGAAATTTTTGAATTTGATCGTGCTACTTTAAAATCAGATGGTGTTTTTCGTAGTAGCCCACGAGGTTGGTTTACTTTTGGCCATGCCACATTTGCTCTTCTTTTCTTTTTTGGTCATATTTGGCATGGTGCTAGAACCTTATTTAGAGATGTTTTTGCTGGTATTGATCCAGATCTAGATGCACAAGTAGAATTTGGAGCATTCCAGAAATTAGGAGACCCTACTACTAAAAGACAAATAGTTTAAATTAATTTAATAAGCTTTTTTCTATCTTTTTTAATAATTTTTAATAAAAAAATAAATTTAATTTAATAAAAAAAAATATATATATATAATTATTTTTTTTTTTACTTTTTAAATAAAATATATTTTCAATTAGTACGAAAGCTATCTCCATACTTCTCACTTATAATAAAATCTATGGAAGCATTGGTTTATACATTTTTATTGGTAGGTACTTTAGGAATAATTTTTTTTGCTATTTTTTTTCGTGAACCACCTAAAATTCAAACTAAAGGAAAAAAATAAAATTTTTTAAATTTATTTTATTTTTTATAAAAATAAAGAATTAAGTACCTTCCCTTTAGTTTAGGGAAGGTCTTCAATAATTAACTTAATCTTCATGCTCTTCAAAAGGATCTCTAAGTTCTTTAGAGGGTTGCCCAAAAGCTGTATAAAGAGCATAACCGGTAAAACTCACAAGTGAACACGAGATAAATATAGCGACTAATGTTGCAGTTTCCATTTTTAAGTAATTCCAAAAGAATGGTTTATTTTTAATTAATTTAATTAATATAATAGTATACAAAGTTAACAAATCTCAACTAATGCAATAAAATTTTATGGCTACACAAATTATTGATGATACTCCTAGAACAAAAGGAAAACGAAGTGGTTTAGGAGATATATTAAAACCACTTAACTCAGAATATGGTAAAGTTGCTCCTGGATGGGGCACAACACCTTTAATGGGTATTGCAATGGCATTGTTTGCAATTTTTTTAGTTATTATTCTTGAACTTTATAATTCTTCAGTATTATTAGATGGAGTTCCTGTAAGTTGGTAATACCTTAAAAAGGTTCAATAAAAAAAATTTAAATTTTTTTTATTGAACCTTTTTAAGGTATTATTTTTATTTGCTAACAAAAAATTTTGTTTTATATATTTAAGGTAGTTTAATCGTGTAATCAATTAATTAAAGGAATTTATGGATTATGGGTGTGCGACTTGTTTAGATAAATGAAATTTAGAAATACAAAATAATTTGTTAATCTTAAAAAAAGATTATTTTAATTTATTAAGTGTTATAAATAAAACATTTAAAGCATAAATTTTATATAAAATATTAATAAATATTTTTTATTTAAATTAAACTATGATTAATTTTTTTTTAATTTACTAGTAAAAAGTAAAATTTCGTTACCCAAAAATTTTATTTAATTAAATTTAAAATGGTTACAAAAAAGTATTTACTTGTTATACTTTTTTTTAGTCATCGGAATATAGTAAAAATCTAAAGTTTAGTTATTTTTATTAAATTTTAAACAAGAAAATCTTTATAAAATTGTTATTAATCATATTAATGAAAAAAACAAAATTTAAAGTAAAAGATTACTCAAAAAAGCAGTTGATACAAATAAAGCAAACTTGAGATAAAATAAAAAAAAATTATATATATAAATATATATTTTATTTTTTTATATTTAAGCCGTATGAAAAAAAATATCATTTACGGTTTTTAGAGAAGAAATACATAAAAGTTTATCTATCCCAATAGAGTATATGATTGGTTTGAAGAACGTCTTGAAATTCAAGCAATTGCAGATGATATTACTAGTAAATATGTGCCCCCTCATGTCAATATATTTTATTGTTTAGGAGGTATTACTTTAACTTGTTTTTTAGTGCAGGTAGCAACTGGATTTGCTATGACTTTTTATTATCGTCCAACAGTTACTGAAGCTTTTGCCTCTGTTCAATATATTATGACCGAAGTTAATTTTGGTTGGTTAATCCGCTCAGTTCATCGATGGTCGGCAAGTATGATGGTTTTAATGATGATTTTACATATATTTCGTGTTTATCTAACAGGAGGTTTTAAAAAACCTCGTGAATTAACTTGGGTTACTGGTGTTATTTTAGCAGTATTAACAGTTTCATTTGGTGTAACTGGGTATTCTTTACCTTGGGATCAAATTGGTTATTGGGCTGTTAAAATTGTAACAGGTGTACCTGATGCTATTCCTGTTATAGGATCTCCAATAGTAGAATTATTACGTGGAAGTGTTAGTGTAGGTCAATCTACATTAACTCGTTTTTATAGTTTACATACTTTCGTATTACCCCTTTTAACTGCAGTTTTTATGTTAATGCATTTTTTAATGATCCGCAAACAAGGTATTTCTGGTCCTTTATAAATTATTAGAATATAATTTTAATAAAACTGTATAATATAGTAACTTCTTTATTATTAAAAAAATTACTATAAATCAAAATTATTTATTGCCATAAATTTTTTTTAAAGACTTAGGGTCATAAAAAATTTCTGGATTTTCTATATTTTATTTCAAATTTTTATTTAAATAGAATATATGTTTATTTTTTGAGACAAATTTAATTATGGGAGTGTGTGACTTGAATTAATTATTAAACTTTATAGATTTTTAATCTATCACATTATAAAAAGAAGATGTGTTATTATCCCAAATTACTTCAAAAAAAATGAGAAAATAAAAAACTTGGGTAAAAAAATAAATTTGTTTTAAATAAAATTTTTTCTATGATCTAATAAATTGAAAAAAGGCTTCGTAAAATTTAATAAATAAAAATAAAAATATCTATTACATTTATGTATATTTATTAATATTATATGAATATGATAAAAAAACTACATTCATTTCTTTTGAGTTTTCGAATGTTAAACAATCATGGAAGTAAAAAAAAGGTCTAATGAGAAAAAAGTTAATATATTAACAAGTTAATTTTAAGTAAGTAGATAATTTTAAAATTATTAGAAAGATAATTTTAAAACTATTAGAAAATAAAACTTATGAAAAATAAGACAATCCAAAAATAATATTAATAAAAATGTTAGTTATTATTAAAAAGAAAAAAATATACTTGGATTTTGAACTTTTTTAATGAAACAAAATTATTTAATATATTTAATTTATATACTAAACAACTTAATTAAATAAATTTTAATTTTTGGATTTAAATAAAAATAGTTTGAGTTGGATGAATAAAAAATTCATGTCCAATTCTTTAGGGGGAATATTTTTTTATTAATAACCTATCCTAATAACAAAAAAACCCGACTTAAGTGACCCTATATTACGTGCTAAATTAGCCAAAGGTATGGGACATAATTATTACGGAGAACCTGCTTGGCCTAATGATCTTTTATACATTTTTCCAGTAGTTATTTTAGGTACTATTGCATGTAGTGTAGGTTTAGCTGTTCTAGAACCTTCTATGATTGGTGAACCAGCAAACCCTTTTGCAACTCCTTTGGAAATATTACCTGAATGGTATTTTTTTCCTGTTTTTCAAATACTTCGCACAGTTCCCAATAAATTATTAGGTGTTCTTTTAATGGCTGCAGTACCTGCAGGATTACTAACAGTACCTTTTTTAGAAAATGTAAATAAATTTCAAAACCCTTTTCGTCGTCCAGTAGCAACAACAGTTTTTTTAATTGGTACTGCCGTATCCCTTTGGTTAGGTATTGGAGCAGCTTTACCTATTGATAAATCATTAACTTTAGGTCTTTTTTAAAATAGTAAAATATTAGATTAATTTTTTAGTAACTAATTAATATTTAAAGTAACTTTTCTTTAAATATTAACTAGTTACTAAAAAATTAAAATTATTTAAAATTTCTATAATAAATTTATTAGAGCTTTTTTAGTCCTTTTAATTTTTTCTAATAAATATTTTATTTAATTAAATATTTAAGAAAATTTTAAACAAAAAAAAAGCTAAACTTTAACTATTAATTTAGTTTATTTAATAGAAATTTTTTTATTTATTTCAAATAATATCAAAAATTTTTTACAATATATTTTTATTTTATACACGTCGCTTTTTTGGAGGTCTACATCCATTATGTGGCATAGGAGTTACATCACGAACAAAATTTAAAATAATACCACTCCGACGAATAGCTCGTAAAGCTGTATCTCGTCCTGGGCCAGGGCCACTAATCATAACTTCTGCTTGTTTCATACCTTGATCGATCAAAACGCGAATAGCATTTTCTGCGGCAGTTTGAGCCGCAAAAGGTGTACTTTTTTTCGTACCTTTGAAACCACAAGCACCTGCGGAAGACCAAGAAACAGCTTGTCCCCGTATATCCGTTACAGTAACAATTGTATTGTTAAAAGTTGCTTGAATATGAATAACTCCTTTAGGGATTCTACGTTTACCTTTGCGCAAGCTAATTTTTTTCACTAATTTTGGCATAATTATTATTGTTTATTTATTTCAAAAATTTATTGTATTTTAATATCATATATATTTATTTTCAAATATAATTATATATAAAAAATATTTAAATATATTTTTCATGACTTTTATTAAATTTTTATTTAATAAAAAATTATCCTTGTTTTTGTTTATGTTTTGGATTAGAACAAACTACCATAATTCGTTTTCGTCTACGAATTAACCGACAATTATCGCATATTTTTTTAACAGAAGCACGGACTTTCATTTTTATATTTCCTATTTTCATGTGATTTATAATATAAAAAAAAATTATACTAAGTTTTTTAATTGATTATATTTTTGACATTTTCGATTAAAAAAATAAATTTAACTATTTTGCGATTTAGCACGAAGGCGATAAGTTATTCGTCCTTTAGTTAAGTCATAAGGACTTAATTCTACTTTAACTCGATCTCCTGGTAATATTCTAATATAATTCCGTCTTATTTTTCCCGAAATATGAGTTAAAACTTCACATCCATTGTCTAAACAAACTCGAAACATTGCGTTAGGAAGTGATTCTGTGACTATACCTTCCATATCAATTAAATTTTGTTTCTTCATTAAAGGGAAAATCTCCTTTTTTAAGTTAACTAACGTTGTGAAATATAGTACTAGCTAGTTTTTTTTATTTACAAAGATTTTCCTATGTGAAAGATTTAAATAAAATGTAAATAAATTACCATACATAACATAAAATTTCTCCTCCAATTTGTTTTTCTCTTGCTTCTCGATCCGTCATAATACCTTGAGACGTTGAAAGAATAACAATTCCCATCCCACCTAACACTTTTGGAATTTCTTTATGATTAGAATACATTCTTAAGCCTGGTTTGCTAATACGTCGTAAAGTTGTTATATAAGGTTTTTTTTTTCTTCCTTGATATTTCAAAGTAAAAACTAAAAAATAAATTTTATTTTCTTTATGTTCTCTAAAGTTTTCTATAAAACCTTCTTGTAATAAAATTCTTCCAATATTTCGAGTAATATTAGTGGCTGGTACTTGAACTGTTTTTGTTTTTTCTAAGTTTGCATTTCTTATAGATGTAATCATATTAGCAATAGTATCGTTACTCATGAAAACTCCTTTTTACTATTAATATAAATAAGCTTTTTAATTTATTAAAAAGCTTCTAAGACAAAAAAAAATTTTAGTTTTTTAGAAATTTTTTTGCTAATTTTAAAATGAAAATAATTTAAGATGAAAATAATTAAAATATAAAATATATATATATGTAAAAATAATTATGTACCTAAAAAACGAAATAAATAAAAATAAATAATTTATTTGGAATAATAATATTAAATTTTTTTTATTTAAAAGTTAATGTTCATGTACAAATAAATATATTTAAAATTTTATTAATTTAAATTAGAAAAAAAAAATAAAAAAATTTATGATTTTTAATTTCTATTTATAATACCTCAGGAGCTAATGACACTATTTTAGTAAAATTAGATTCTCTTAATTCTCGTGCAACAGGACCAAAAACACGTGTTCCTTTTGGATTTCCTTCTTGATTAATAACAACAGCAGCATTATCATCAAATTGTATAATAGTTCCATTTTTACGCTTAAGCTCTTTACAAGTTCGTACAACTACTGCTCGGACTATTTCCGATTTTTTTAATGGCATATTTGGTACTGCTTCTTTAACTACGGCGATAATTACATCACCAATATGTGCATATTTGCGATTACTTGCTCCTAAAATTTGTATACACATTAATTTTCGTGCTCCGCTATTGTCAGCTACATTTAAATAAGTTTGAGGTTGAATCATTTTTTTTTAACCCCCCCAAAAAAGTATAAAATTTTAAAATTTAAAGGGGGGAAAGAATTAAGAAATAAAATATTACTAATTTTAATTATTTATATAATTATTGTTTTTTATTTAGCTTTATTAACTAGTTATATTGAATTTTCTTTATTTATTTTTTGTACGGACGTAACAGTAATAAATTGAGTACGTATAGGCATTTTGTATGCTGCAATTCTCATAGCTGCTCTAGCAATAGTTTCTGGTATTCCACTTATTTCATAAAGTATTCTACCTGGCTTAACAACAGATACCCAATATTCTGGTGAGCCTTTTCCTGAACCCATACGTGTTTCTGCAGGTCGCATAGTAATAGGTTTATCTGGAAATATACGTATCCATAATTTTCCACCACGACGTGCATAACGGGTAATTGCTCGTCGTCCGGCTTCTATTTGTCTAGATGTAATCCAAGCTGGTTCAAGGGCTTGAAGAGCAAATTTACCGAAACAAATAGAATTACCTCGAGTAGCTATTCCTTTCATTCGTCCTCTATGTTGTTTACGAAATTTTGTTCTTTTAGGGTCATAGTCGACTTTTTTTGGTCTCTATTTCAAAATCGGACATGAAGGGTTTCTTTCATCCGGCTTCTCATGAATAAAATGATTATAAATTAATTTTTTTATATTTTTTTTATTTTCTTATTTAGTAAAAAAAGTAAAAAAGTTTTATTAAGCTAGTAAAAAAATAAAAATAATTATTATAATAATAATATAAAAATTTTGATAATATTTTATATGAAATTTTCACGGGCGAATATTAACTCATTTATTTTTACTTAAAAAGAATAAGTTATTATTATGTTTTATAGTTTTTTCAAATTTGGTTTTTTTCGCCATCCCATCTAATAATTAAATCTATTTAGTAATTCTTTTGTTTAATTATAGATTACGTCGTTTTCATTACTTTCAAATAAGCGTTTAGGTTTTTTTTTTTTTACAGTGGAGTTTTTTTATTTTATATCATCAAATTTATTAGTCTTTTTTGAGGTAAAACTTTTTTATTAAATTTTATTAAATTAACTATATTAAATTAACTATTAGTAATTAGTAAATATTAGTAAAATGAAATTTTTTTTATGTTTGCTTACACTGTTTTTTCAAGATAATTTTAACCATACGAATTTAATAATATATTATTAAGTTTTTTTTAATTATAAAAAGCTTTTTGCTTCATAAATTTTTTTATGAAAAAGAGTTTAAATGAATATTTTTATTATTTAATAATTCATTTATTATTTAATAATTCATTTATTGAGTTATTTCAATAGAAAGCAAAGAATTAATTTCCAGTTTATATTGGAATTTATCGAGTTTTTTCTTTCTTATATTGTTGATTTAAAAAACATCGATTTTAACGAGTCGCACACTAAGCATAACAATTTTTTCGAAATGTTAATAAAAATTATAAATAAATCTTTAAAATAATAAAAACAAAAATAAATTTAATAGTAAGATATAAAAAATTAAAATAAATTATTTTTCATCTTGGAATATCCAAATTTTTATTCCTAATACTCCATAAATAGTTTGAGCTGGATAATAACAATAATCGATTTTAGCTCGAAGAGTTTGTAAAGGAACTCTTCCTTCTCTAGCCCATTCTACACGAGCAATTTCAGCTCCATTAAGACGTCCTGCAATTTGTATTTTAATACCTTTTATATTCGTTTTTTTCGCCAATTCAATAGCTTTTTTCATAGTTCTTCTAAAAGCAACTCGACTTTCTAACTGTAAAGCAATATATTCTGCAAGAATATTAGGTTCTCCATACGGCTTTGTTACTTCTGTTAAAATCATACGAAGTTTGCGATCTCCAGGAGTTAAAATACTTTGCACATTAGTTTTTAATTGTTCAATACCGCGACCTCGGTTTTCTACCAATAATGCAGGAAATCCTGTATGTATTTCAACTTGAATTAAATCTGTTTTTCTTTTGATTTCAATACGTGCAATTCCTCCATAATTTGAAGAGTTTCTTATATTTTTGTATACATAATTTTCAATACAATAACGAATTTTTTGATCTTCTTGAAGAAGTTCAGAATAATTTTTTGGCTGTGCAAACCAATAAGAATGATGTTTTTGAGTCACACCAAGCCGAAAACCAAGTGGGTTAATTTTTTGTCCCATGCTTTTTTTCCTTTCTAAATGATATTAGCATAATTCTTTTTATTGACTCCTACTTTTTACGATAATAGTTATATGACAAGTAGGTTTATTTATAGGATATCCTCGTCCTTGAGCTCTGGGTTGGAATCTTTTTAAAACAGTACCTTTATCTACTTTTGCTTCACTTATAATCAAATTAGCTTTATTAATATTCAAATTATTACTTGCATTTGCTGCTGCTGAAGAAATTAATTGTAATATAGGGTAACATGCTCGATACGGCATAAACTCTAATATCATAAGTGCTTGTTCATATGAACGACCCCGGATTTGATTAATTACTCTCCGCGCTTTATGAGAAGACATACGTATATGTTTGGCTAAAGCTCGAGCTTCTAAATTTGATTTGTTATATTTCATTGAACCTTACCTCCTATTAACGACGAGATTTTTTATCACTTTTTGCATGTCCTCGGAAATTTCGTGTAGGTGCAAATTCTCCTAATTTATGACCTATCATACGATCTGTTATATAAATAGGTAAATGTTCTTGTCCATTATGAACAGCAATAGTATGTCCGATCATTGTTGGTACAATAGTAGATGCGCGAGACCAGGTAACTACAATTTTTCTTTCTTTTTTTAAATTAAGATTTTCAATTTTTTTTAGTAAATGGTCAGCTACAAAAGGGCCTTTTTTTAGTGAACGTGTCATTGCCAACTACCTTCTGTTTTTATGTATATTTTTCAATTTTTTTTTTATTTAAAAAAAATTTAATTATCCATTTTTACGACGACGTAAAATTAAAGGATCACTATACTTTTTTATTTTTCGAGTTCTTTTTCCAAGTGCAGTACGACCCCACGGGGTTAATGGTTTTTTTCTTCCAATAGGAGCTCGACCTTCACCACCTCCATGAGGGTGATCTATAGGATTCATAACAACTCCTCTTACTCGAGGGCGTTTTCCTAACCATCGTTTTGATCCTGC